ATACTAACTCTGACGGTAGTTAATACCTATGGTAGAATAAAGAAATTGCACAATGCATCATTGGTTCGATACTTTCCTTTTGGAATTTAATTTAAAATGTTTGAAGAGTTTGATCCTGGCTCAGGATGAACGCTGGCGGTATGCCTAACACATGCAAGTCGAACGATCCTTTGGATAGTGGCGGACGGGTGAGTAACGCGTGAGTTATCAACGCTTAGGTGAGGTATATCAAATGGAAACGTTTGTTAATTCCTCATAATGCTATTAAAGTTAAAGGTTTTTCCGCCTAAGCACGAGCTTGCGTCTGATTAGCTAGTTGGTAGGGTAATAGCTTACCAAGGCTTTGATCAGTAGCTGGTCTGAGAAGATGAACAGCCACACTGGAATTTAGAACGGAACAGACTCCTACGGGAGGCAGCAGTGGGGAATATTTGGCAATGAGCGAAAGCTTGACCAAGCAATACCGCGTGGAGGATGAATGCTTTAGGGTTGTAAACTCCTTTTCTGATTGAGGAAATTCTGACAGTATTTCAGGAATAAGCATCGGCTAACTTCGTGCCAGCAGCCGCGGTAATACGGGGGATGCAAGCGTTATCCGGATTTATTGGGCGTAAAGCGTTCGTAGATGGTTATTTAAGTTTAATGTTAAATTCCAAGGCTTAACCTTGACAATGCATTAAAAACTAAATGACTTTAGTACAATAGAGGTAAAGGGAATTTCCAGTGTAGCGGTGAAATGCGTAGATATTGGAAAGAACACCTATGGCGAAAGCACTTTACTGGGTTGTTACTGAAATTGAGGAACGAAAGCTAGGGGAGCAAACGGGATTAGATACCCCGGTAGTCCTAGCCGTAAACGATGAATACTAAGTGATATTTTTGTATTGCTGTAGCTAACGCGTTAAGTATTCCGCCTGGGGAGTACGCTTGCAAAAGTGAAACTCAAAGGAATTGACGGGGGCCCGCACAAGCGGTGGAGCATGTGGTTTAATTCGATGATACACGAAAACCTTACCAGGACTTGACAGGTTGGTTATTCTTCTGAAAGGAAGATTCCTATTTTAGGTCCAATAACAGGTGGTGCATGGCTGTCGTCAGCTCGTGTCGTGAGATGTTGGGTTAAGTCCCGCAACGAGCGCAACCCTTTTTTCTAGTTACTTTTCTAGAGATACTGCCAGTGATAAATTGGAGGAAGGTGAGGATGAGGTCAAGTCAGCATGCCCCTTATGTCCTGGGCTACACACGTGCTACAATGGCTAATACAACGAGTTGCAAATTCGTGAGGATAAGCTAATCTCTTAAAATTAGTCCTAGTTCGGATTGTAGCCTGAAACTCGGCTACATGAAGCTGGAATCGCTAGTAATCGTCGGTCAGATATACGACGGTGAATACGTTCTCGGGCCTTGTACACACCGCCCGTCACACCATGGAAGTTGGTCATATCTTAAGTGGTTTTCTCTAATGTTGAAAATTACTAAGGTTGGGTTAGTAACTGGGGTGAAGTCGTAACAAGGTAGCCGTACTGGAAGGTGCGGCTGGAACAACTCCTTTATTAATAGTTTTTTATTATATTCTAATTACAGGGCTATTAGCTCAGTTGGTTTAGAGCGTGCCCTTGATAAGGGTGAGGTCGATGGTTCAAGTCCATCATGGCCCTGTAGTTTCGTTGGTTTTGGGGGTATAGCTCAATTGGTGGAGCGCTGCTTTTGCACAGCAGAGGTTAGCGGTTCGATTCCGCTTATCTCCAATCCCTACAAATACTTTTTTAATTTGTTATTTAGGTTAAATATTTATGAGCTTATGTTGGATTCCTTGGAACTCAGTGACGATGAAGGGCGTAGTTACTAGCGATATTCTTCGGGGAACTAGAAACAAGTTTTGATCCGAAGGTTCCCGAATGGGGCAACCTGTTGAACTTCCATAGAATTTATATGTGGAATGTAGTTAACCTGGTGAACTGAAACATCTTAGTAGCCAGAGGAAAAGAAAGCAATAGCGATTTTCTTATTAGCGGCGAGTTAAAGGAAAAGAGCCTAAACCTTTATAGGGGTAGTGGGAATCTTTACTTATTCAAATTTAGAATATGAATTTGTTGAAAGCAAAACAAGAAAAGGTTGGAAGTCCTGTAGTTTTCTTACTTTGAGTATTTTGATTTTCCCGAGTAGCATAGAGCACGTGGAATTCTGTGTGAATCAGCGAGGACCATCTCGTAAGGCTAAATATTATTGAGTTACCGATAGTGAACAAGTACCGCGAGGGAAAGGTGAAATAGAACCTTGAGAAGGGAGTGAAATAGAAAATGAAAGCATAAGTTCACATGCAATAGAAAAGCTTTTAAGCTTAACTGTGTGCCTGTTGAAGAATGAGCCGGCGACTTATAGGCATTGGCATGGTTAAAATTTAAATTTGGAGCCTTAGCGAAAGCGAGTTTTAATAGAGCGTTTTGTCATTGTTTATAGACCCGAAACCGAGTGATCTAACTAAGACCAGGGTGAAGCTTAGGTAAAACTAAGTGGAGGCCCGAACTCACCAATGTTGAAAAATTGGGAGATGAGTTTTAGTTAGTGGAGAAATTCTAGTCGAACTCGGAGCTAGCTGGATCTCTCCGAAATGCGTTGAGGCGCAGCGATCAATTACGATCTGTTCAGTGGTAAAGCACTGTTTCGATGAGGGCTGCGAAAGTAGTACCGAGTTGTAGCAAACTAAGAATACTGTACAATGTTTTTCAATTGGTCAGTGAGACTGTGGGGGATAAGCTTCATAGTCAAAAGGGAAACAGCCCAGATCACCAGTTAAGGCCCCTAAATATTTGCTAAGTGACAAAGGATGTAAATGGACGTAGACAATCAGGAGGTTTGCTTAGAAGCAGCCAATTTCCTTTAAAAAGTGCGTAATAGCTTACTGATCAAGTCCATTTGCGCCGATAATGTATGGGACTAAGCATTTTGCCGAAGCTGTGAGTTTTACGGTAGGAGAGCGTTCTGTTTGGCTTGAAGTAATGGTGGAAACCTTTATGGACTTAACAGAAGTGAGAATGTCGGCTTAAGTAACGAAAACACTGGTGGGAATCCAGTGCTCCGAAAGCCAAAAATTTCCTTTGCAAGGTTCGTCCGCAAAGGGTTAGTCAGGTCCTAAAACGAGGCTTACCAGCGTAGTTGATGGGAAACAGGTTAATATTCCTGTACTGCAACTGGTTTGGTTAAGGGTGACGAAAACGGTTAGGGTTAGCCAACAGTTGGTGTTTGGTTTAAGTTTTCAAGGTGTTGAGAAGCAGGGAGTCTGTTTTGAGCTGAGAAGCGAATATTTTTTTACTAAGGTAAAGAAATAACCTGAGTCATGTTTCCTAGAAAAGCCCTAATAATTTCATTTAATCAGGATGCACCTGTATTTTAAACTGACACAGGTTGGTGGGTAGAGTATACTAAGGAGAGCGAGATAACCCTTTTTAAGGAACTCGGCAAAATGGCCTTGTAACTTCGGGAGAAAAGGTGCCCTGGTTTATACCAGGGTTGCAGCGATCAGATCCAGGCGACTGTTTATCAAAAACACAGGTCTCCGCAAAGTTGAAAAACTATGTATGGGGGCTGACGCCTGCCCAGTGCCGGAAGGTGAAGGAAACTTGTTAGCTTTTAGCAAAGCTCGTGACTTAAGCCCCGGTGAACGGCGGCAGTAACTATAACTGTCCTAAGGTAGCGAAATTCCTTGTCGGGTAAGTTCCGACCTGCACGAAAGGCGTAACGATCTGGATACTGTCTCAAAAAGGGACTCGGTGAAATAGAATTAACTGTGAAGATGCGGTTAACTTACACTTGGACAGAAAGACCCTATGAAGCTTTACTGTAGTTTGAAATTGATTTTCGACTTTTCTTGCGCAGAATAGGTGGGAGGCTTCGATCGATTTTTTTCGGAGAATCGTGAGCCATCAGTGAGATACCACTCTAGAAAAGTTAAAAATCTAATTACGTTTCATTATATGGACGTTTGACCATTTCAGATGGGCAGTTTTACTGGGGCGGTAGCCTCCTAAAAGGTAACGGAGGCGTACAAAGGTTTTCTCAAACTGGTCGGAAATTAGTTTTGGAGTGCAAAGACATAAGAAAGCTTAACTGTTAGACTTATAAGTCAAGCAGTGACGAAAGTCGGTCTTAGTGATCCGACGTTACTTAATGGGAAGGACGTCGCTCAACAGATAAAAGTTACTCTAGGGATAACAGGCTGATCTCCCCCAAGAGTTCACATCGACGGGGAGGTTTGGCACCTCGATGTCGGCTCATCGCAACCTGGAGCGGTAGTACGTTCCAAGGGTTGGGCTGTTCGCCCATGAAAGCGGTACGTGAGCTGGGTTCAGAACGTCGAGAGACAGTTCGGTCCATATCCGGTGTAAGCGTTGGAGTATTGAAAGGAACTTTTTCTAGTACGAGAGGACCGAAAAGGACACACCAATGGTGTGCCAGTTCTTGTGCCAACAGGAAATGCTGGGTAGCTATGTGTGAAGTGGATAACTGCTGAAAGCATATAAGCAGGAAGCCCACCTTAAGATGAGTACTCCTTATTATAAGATTACGATCAGATTAATCGTTAATAGGTATCCGGTATAATGTTGAGTAATCACATAAGCTAAGATATACTAATAAATCGAGAGTTTCATCTTTTTAACAAATTTTTTTCAGCTGTATTGAATCACTTTGGTTCTTTATAGATTGTGGTGCAGTTATTTTAACCTTTTAAAATCACCTAAATCCATTCCGAACTTAGGCTTGATTGGTTAGTTAGATCTTTTGTACTTTAGGGGTAGCCCTATGGGAATTTAAATCTATGTGCCATGACATTTTTTGATTATTATTTATTATATCGCTAATGAATTTAATTTGATTTTATTACCTTCGACCGGATTTGAACCGGCAAGCTTTATTAGCGTATGATTTTGAGTCATATGTGTATACCATTCCACCACGAAGGACATTACTACAGTTAATTGTAGTTAATTTAACTATTTTTTGAATAATATTTAATTATTCGTATTCAAAAACTTTTTTGAAAACTTGTTGAACTTTGTAGCCTGAATCCATAGACTCTAATGGATCTTTTCTTAAACGGTGACGTAAACATAATGTAATTACTGTGAAGATGTCTTTAGGTGTAACTTCATTTCTTCCTTCAAAAGCAACTAGTGCTTTTGATGCTCTATTTGTCACTAAATCTCCTCTAAGACCGTCTACATTTAATTCGGAACATATTTGTGATATCTTTTCTAATAATTCGTAGCTTATGTTTACTTCTTTCAGTTTTTTCCTTGCAGTTAATATTCGATCAGTTAATTTTTCTTGTTCATCTTTGTATTTATTTTTGAATTCTATAGGATTTCTTTCGAATAACTCGCGTTGTTGAACTATTTTAACCCTTAGATTTGGTTCTTTAACTGTCTTTATTTGAGCGTGCATACCAAAACGGTCTAAAAGTTGAGGTCTTAATTCTCCTTCTTCTGGGTTTCCAGAACCTATTAATATAAATTTGGCTGGGTGACATATTGAGATTCCTTCTCTTTCTACAGTATTCCAACCAGAAGCTGCAGAGTCAAGTAATACATCTACTAAGTGATCATCTAGTAAGTTTACTTCGTCTACGTAAAGAATTCCTCTATTTGCTTGTGCTAGTAGTCCAGGTTCAAATGCTTTTAAACCTTCAGAAATTGCTTTCTCAATGTTTATTGTTCCGCATACTCTGTCTTCCGTTGCTCCTAAGGGAAGGTCAACCATTGGGGTTTGTATTTCGACAATTGATAGTTTTTCATTATTTTTTATTTTTTCTAAAACTTCATATGACATTTGTTCTGGGTCATATGGGTCAGAATTATAAGGATCATTTTCAACTACTTCTATTGGTGGTAATAGATCTACTAAGGCTCTTACTATTGTTGATTTTCCTGTTCCTCTATCTCCCATAATCATTACTCCTCCTATTTTCGGGTCTATTACATTTAAAATCAGTGATAATTTCACAAACTGAGCGTTTTACGTTCGTTTATATAACCTTACATGATATTTATATCATAGTGCTATTTTATAATTCAATTTATTTTTGTCTTACATATTTTGTTATGCATTGATTTTAGTATGAGGCGTAATTTAATTATTTTGAATTTGGAAATGCTTTAAGTAACTATACTTTAGTTCGTTTGCAAAAATTTGCTTTTGTTTTCGTTTATTATAATATTGAAGATTCTCATACCTTATAATCCACAAATTTCCTCTTGTCCTACTATAGAAGTAAAAGGGAATACTGGTCTACTGCTTGTCTTTTTATTCATATATGAATATATCTTTCATTATTATATTTTCGACTTTGTATTATAAGAACGTTGTAATTTAAAATAACTTTATGTACGTTAATATATTTTAGTTATATTATTTCTGGATTTATTATGACAAGTTTAGGTTTACAAAAAGAGGAAAATTTAGGTATATTTGATATTGCGGATGACTGGTTAAAGCGTGATCGCTTTGTTTTTGTGGGTTGGTCTGGCTTACTTTTATTTCCTTGTGCTTATTTGGCTTTAGGAGGATGGTTAACAGGTATTACGTTTGTAACTTCGTGGTATACTCATGGATTAGCAACTTCTTTTTTAGAAGGTTGTAATGCTTTGACAGCAGCCGTATCAACTCCGCCGAATAGTATGGGTCATTCTTTACTACTTTTATGGGGTCCTGAAGCGCAAGGTGATTTTACTCGTTGGTTACAATTAGGTGGACTTTGGCCATTTGTAGCTTTGCATGGTGCATTTGGGTTGATTGGATTTATGTTACGTCAATTTGAGATTGCTCGTGCAGTACAGATTCGACCTTATAATGCTATTGCTTTTTCTGCTCCTATATCTGTATTTGTATCTGTTTTCTTAATTTATCCTTTAGGTCAAGCTGGATGGTTCTTTGCTCCTAGTTTTGGCGTGGCATCTATTTTCCGTTTCATTTTATTCTTCCAAGGTTTCCATAATTGGACATTAAATCCTTTTCATATGATGGGCGTTGCAGGTGTGTTAGGCGCTGCTCTTTTTGTTATTTAATAATATATTATTTGACTATTATTTATTTGAGAAGTACATATTATTATATAAAATGATGCATTTATGTTTCTTCTATTTGATCTAATTCTTAAGTTTTAAGGAAAACATGGATTATTTTAGAGAGTTTTATTCATGATTAATTCCTTTTTTTAAAGATAAAGACTTATTTGTTAAATATAATAGTTTTAAATGTTTCGTTTTGATCGATTTAATCTGATTTATATAATTAATTATTTTACTAAATAGTCGTATTAAGCTTTGTTCTCTATTAGTTACCGGCTTTTTTAGTTAAGCTGTATGCAGTTATTTTGCTTTTACAGTTTTTTGAGCAAGGTGTTTACTTTTTGTTATAGAAGTATTGACTCTTTTATGTGCGATTCATGGAGCTACTGTAGAAAATACTTTATTTGAAGATGGTGATGGATCAAATACTTTCCGTGCTTTTAATCCTACACAAGCAGAAGAGACTTATAGTATGGTTACAGCAAATCGTTTTTGGTCACAAATATTTGGTGTTGCGTTTTCTAATAAGCGTTGGCTTCACTTTTTTATGTTGTTTGTTCCAGTAACAGGACTATGGATGTCTGCTTTAGGTGTTGTTGGTTTAGCATTGAATTTGAGAGCTTATGATTTTGTTTCTCAAGAAATTCGTGCTGCTGAAGATCCTGAATTTGAAACTTTTTATACTAAAAATATTCTATTAAATGAAGGTATTCGTGCTTGGATGGCGGCACAAGATCAGCCTCATGAACAACTTGTATTCCCGGAGGAGGTACTTCCACGTGGAAACGCTTTATAACGGTAAATGTTAGTAGTTTTTCAAGTATTATTTTTTATATTATAATAATGGAGTTTTTAGCTATTTTAAATTAATAACGTTGAATGTAATTATTAATTTCGTAATTTAATTCTTTATTATCTTAGTTGTTTTTTTACTCTATAATTTTGATAAATGCTTGGTTTAAACTAATTTGAAAGGGAAGTTTTTTAAGGACTTGCCTAACTGGATTTTTCTTATGAATTGTATTCTATTTTAATTTTAATAGACCTTTTGGTTTAGAAATGTATCAATATTAATTTATGAATTGTATTCTTGAATTTTTTATATTTTATGTATAATTTGAACTCTGACTTACTTTTCGAAGAAATGTCTAATAGTTTTTTTTTATATTATTCTTGGGTTGAAATAAGGAATATTGAAGTTTCTTTTAACTCATTTACTTCTAAATATAGACCTGTTAGTTTAAATTGGTTTATAAAGTGTTCGTACTTATTAAGGTCTGGGATTTATAATTATTCATTTAGAAATTTTGTTAACCTTAATAAGTTTAAATCAAAGAAATTTCATTTTCTTAGCCTTCGTAATAAAATAATTGAAAATGCTATTTTTAATATTATTTTTCCTTTTTTATTTGTCCCTTATTCTTTTATGCGGAATAATTTATTTGCTCCTTTGTGTTTTTAAATTATATTCTATTTGATTTAAAGAATTTAACTTGGATTTACATTAGTTTTTCTATTGATTACGTTCGTAAATTTATAAAATTATTTGATTATTTAGTTCCTTATAGAAATTCAAATATTTCTGTAATTAAAAATAATAAATTTTTGAGGTCAGTTCTTTTAAAGAATAAATCTTTTATTCCCTCTTTTTATAATCAAAAAGTCACTCCTTATGTTTTTTCTAATTTGGAAAATATACAAAAGTGGGATAAAAATATATCTTATTTTATGAAAGTTAAAATATTGAGCTCCTCTACATTTATTAATAAAAATAGGTTGGAACACATTTTTTTAAAATTTATAAAAGATCATCGTATCTGGAATGAAATTTATAAAATGATGAATGTTAGTGCTCTTTTTTTACCTTGTATTAATAATTTTAATTCACTTTATTCTTTATTATTTAATCTTTATTTATTTGAATTTGACTCATATATATTTAATTTGTCTTCATATTTTACTTCCAAATATTTGTTTTATAAAGATTATTTTTATTCGAAATTTCATTATATTCAAACGAATCGTGTTCCAATATTAATAGATAGATATTATAATATAACTGGTCGTAAAAATATTAAACTTTTTTCTTTGTATGATAAAAGTCATTTAAATTATCAGTTTTGTTTCCAGCGTCATTTTTATTATTCTAGATACACTAATTATTTTTTATTTGGCATTATAGGATCAGGTTCGTTTTTATACAAACTTAAAATAAGGATTTTTTCTTTTTTGAGAAGTACTTTGTTTCTTAATATTGAAAAGTTTGAATTTTTTCCTTCAAGTTATGTTTCTGTCATTTACTTGGGCTATAAATTATCATTGTTAAATAGAAATAATTCTAATCACTCTTTGTTATTGGAAAAAAATATACTTAAAAATAAAATTATTTCTCGTTTAAACGTTTCTAAATTCAATGCTTCTAAGTTGTTTTTTAGTAGAGTTTATTACGAGTTTCTGTCTCAAATTCAGACTATAGTTAATTTTAGGTTAACAAGGAATTATTTTTTAAAAGAAAGAAAAACTTGGTTATTTTTATTTGGGATTCGTTCTATACAAAGTTTATTTACGACGAATAGTAAATATCTTACTCTCTTTTATAGGTATAAAAGAGGTCAAACTAGTTATGATTTAAAGACTTATAAGGACTATATTTTTAGTTTTTTTGTTTTTAAAATAAAAAAATTCTTGGTTAAAGAAGTTTCAAGGTTTTCAGTTTCTCAATATACTTTATTGTTACCGATTGATTTATCTTTTAAAATTTTGTTAACGGAGTTTAATTTAGATTGTTCTTTTTTGTATTATTCTCTTTCTGATATTATCGAGAGCAAGAATGTTTATTTGCGTTCATATTTTGGTAGTAAACAGGCTGTTTTTTCTGGCTTTTTATTTTCTTATTTAGATTTACTTCTTTTATCAGACTCTTATTCAAAATTAAAAACTAACGTTTATATGAAGTCGTGTTCTTTAAGAATTTTTATTCCTACGCAGAGTTTGGTTTTTAAGCTTATTAATTTAGGTTTTGTTTCTAATGATTATTATCGTCCTATTGGTAATGTTAAATTTATGCATTTAGAGGATTTAGAAATTATAAATATTTTTAATTCTTTTTCTTTTAGTATTTTTATTTGGTATAGAAGAGCATTTAATTTTTTTAAAATTTATTTTATATTACAACTTTTGAAAAAAAGTTGTTTTTTAACTCTTTCTAGGAAGCATAGAAGACCTAGAAATTGGTCATATAAAGTTTATACTTCTAATCTACTCTTCTTTCACAATTTTAATAATTTATTATTTGCAGATTTTAAAAGTAATTATCTTTACCTAATAAATTATGCGTATTTAAATGAAAGTTTCTTTTTAGAGATTTAATTTAATTATTGCTTTGCATTTTTGTTTGTTTTATTTAAATTTAATTGTTTTCCAGTTAGAAAGCTGTATGTTTTTGAATTGCTTGTACAGTTTCGTGAACGGTTTTTCCGATTCGTTTAGCTGTTGGTGGTCGTGATCAAGAGTCAACTGGTTTTGCTTGGTGGTCTGGAAATTCTAGACTTATCAATTTATCAGGTAAACTTTTAGGTGGTGAGGTTACTTCTTGTGTGATTTGTAGAATTTTTCAATATTTTTAATGTGTTTTTAATTTTTATTTAGTTTTTTATAATATATTTATAAATGTTTATTGACAGTCATTTTTTTATTCCTTGGGAGAAAGCTCGTATTAATGTTTTTCGTTTGCAGCGTAGGATTTTTAAATCAGTATACACTGGTGATATTTTATATGCTTTTCGATTACAAAAACTTTTACTGGTTAGTAATTCTGCTCGTTTACTTGTTGTTCGATTTGTTACTCAGGATTCTAGTATGAAAAAGGTAAGTAGATCAGAGAATAAAATTTCTTTAAATTTATTTGAAAAGTTTAAACTTAGTAGTTTACTTTTAGAAAATGCTCATAATTGGATTCCTAGTAAAGGTAAAGTTATTTTCTTATCAGATGATAATTTATTTTCGACTTTTCATTTTAAGCTGTGGTCTTTATCAGATCGTTGTTGGCAATGTTTAGTTAAACTTGTAATCGAACCAGCTCATTTTGCTACATTTTCTCCGAGAAATTTTAGTTTCAATTACTTTTCTATAACTAATCAAATATATAATGTTATTAGCTTAAACCTTTGTAGAGAATCTTATGGGTTGCAAAAGCGTATTCTTCTTATTAAGTTTTCTCAACAAGTAACTAAGTTCAGTTCGATTGTTTTACTAAAGAAAATTTTAGTTCCACGATCAATTAAGTTAGGTATTTTTCGATTCTTGAGGTTAGGTTTATATCTGCATCTTAATCTTGATTATATTTTGATTAGTTTTTTTGAGTTCTTTTTAGCTAATATATTGTTGGGAGATGTTGATTTCATAGGTAATACTATTCGAGCGGGGTCTAATATTTTGGTTTTCCTTAAACCTAATGAAAATGAAGTTTATTTTTTTAATAAATTAAATAAATTGCTTTATTCAGTTGGTATTGATAGTAACGAATTCGTTACTTTTCAAAGTTTTTCTGTTAGGTCTGGTTTCGATTTTTTAGATTGGCATTTTCAATTATATTCTAATGGTAAAGTTTCTTGTATTCCTTCTACTCAGAGTTATAGGTCTTTTCTAATGCGTGTTAAACGAATTATAAATAATTCAAATTTTGGTACAAAAGCTAAAGTTTTAAAAGTTTCTCCTATTATTAAGGAATGGAAGTATTATAATAATTTTTGTGATGCTTCCTCTTTACGACTTTCTCTTTTTTTCCTTAGGAAAAAAGTTTTTAATACGTTTGTTAAAGAATCTTCTCAGGATCTGTATTCTAGCAAAGATTTACTTGATAGAAGCTTCCTTTTATCCGAAAAATCGACGTCGAAATCCAGTTTAAAATCTTTCCCTTATAATTTTCATTTATTTTTTTGTAGTACTTTAAATGGTGAGTTATTTCGCTTTACTTTTCCATTTTGCGTTCATTGTGGTATGAATGTCAATCCTTCTATTATTCCTTTTTGATTTCAATTTAGATATATTTAGTTTTGTTTTTTATTTTTAAAAATTCTTTTATTTATTTTTTAATTTAACTTTTGATATTTTTAAAAATTGATTAGTTTATTTTTTATCTTTTATTTTAATTGTATTTCAAATTTTTACTCATGTTGCTCATGCAGGACTTATTGTTTTTTGGGCTGGTGCAATGACTTTGTTTGAAGTTGCTCATTTTGTTCCTGAAAAACCAATGTATGAACAAGGACTTATTCTTTTACCTCATTTGGCTACTTTAGGATATGGTGTTGGTCCTGGGGGCGAAATTTTAGATACATTTCCTTATTTTGTTGTTGGTGTTTTACATTTAATTTCGTCTGCCGTTTTAGGATTTGGTGGTGTATATCATTCAATTGCTGGTCCTGATACATTAGAAGAAGCTTTTCCTTTTTTTGGTTATGTTTGGAAAGACAAAAATAAAATGACAACTATACTTGGTATTCACCTTTGTTTATTAGGAATTGGTGCATATTTATTAGTCTGGAAAGCTATGTATTTAGGTGGTATTTATGATACGTGGGCTCCTGGGGGCGGCGATGTACGTGTTATTTCAAACCCGACTTTGAATCCATCGGTTATTTTTGGATATCTTCTGAAGTCTTTCTTTGGTGGTGATGGTTGGATTGCTAGTGTAGATAATATGGAAGATGTAGTTGGTGGACATATTTGGATTGGAACTTTACTAATATTAGGTGGAGTTTGGCATATTTTAACTAAGCCTTTTGCTTGGGCACGTCGTGCTTTCGTTTGGTCAGGTGAGGCTTATCTTTCTTATAGTATTGCTGCTGTTTCAACTATGGCTTTTATTGCTGTTCCTATGGTTTGGTTTAATACTACAGTATATCCTAGTGAGTTCTATGGTCCTACAGGTCCGGAAGCTTCTCAATCTCAGACTTTTACATTCTTAGTTCGTGACCAACGTTTAGGTGCAAATATTGCTTCTTCACAAGGCCCTACAGGTTTAGGTAAATATTTGATGAGATCGCCTACTGGAGAGATTATTTTTGGTGGTGAAACTATGCGCTTCTGGGATTTCCGAGGTCCTTGGTTAGAACCATTACGTGGTCCTAATGGTTTAGATTTAAATAAATTACGTAATGATATTCAACCATGGCAGGAACGTCGTGCTGCTGAATATATGACTCATGCGCCTTTGGGATCATTGAATTCTGTAGGTGGTGTAGCAACTGAAATAAACGCTGTCAATTTCGTTAACCCTCGTAGTTGGTTAGCAACATCTCATTTTGTTTTAGCGTTCTTTTTCTTTGTAGGTCATCTTTGGCATGCTGGACGTGCACGTGCTGCTGCCGCTGGTTTTGAAAAAGGTATTGATCGTGAAAATGAAGCTGTACTTTCAATGCGTCCTTTAGATTAATTATATATAAACGTATTATATATATGCCTTCGTGGTGAAATGGTATACACACATGACTTAAAATCATGTGCTCAAAAAGCATACCGGTTCAAGTCCGGTCGGAGGTAATTTTTTTTTGTTATATTGTATTTAACGGTATTCCAATTATTATGGATTACTGGGAATAAAATTTATTTAATAATACTATGACAGTAACTTTAGAGAAACGCGAAAGCACTAGCTTATGGTCTAATTTTTGTTCTTGGATTACTTCAACTGAAAACCGTTTATATATTGGTTGGTTTGGTGTTTTAATGATCCCTACTTTGTTAACAGCAACTTCAGTTTTCATTATTGCTTTTATTGCAGCTCCACAAGTTGATATTGATGGAATTCGTGAACCGGTTTCTGGTTCTCTTTTATATGGTAATAATATTATTTCAGGTGCAGTAATTCCAACATCTAATGCTATTGGATTACATTTTTATCCTATTTGGGAGGCGGCTAGCGTAGACGAGTGGTTATATAATGGAGGTCCTTATGAACTTATTGTTTGTCACTTTTTTATCGGTATTTGCGCTTATATGGGTCGTGAGTGGGAACTTTCTTTCCGCTTAGGTATGCGTCCTTGGATTGCTGTTGCTTATTCTGCTCCTGTTGCTGCAGCAACTGCTGTTTTCATTATTTATCCATTAGGTCAGGGGTCATTCTCAGATGGTATGCCTTTAGGTATTTCAGGTACTTTCAACTTTATGATCGTTTTCCAAGCTGAACATAATATCCTTATGCACCCATTTCATATGCTTGGTGTTGCTGGTGTTTTTGGTGGTTCTTTATTTTCTGCTATGCATGGTTCTTTAGTAACTTCAAGTTTAATTCGTGAAACTACTGAAAATGAATCTGCTAACGCTGGATATAAGTTTGGTCAAGAAGAAGAAACTTATAACATTGTTGCAGCTCATGGTTACTTTGGTCGTTTAATCTTCCAATACGCTTCATTTAATAACTCTCGTTCACTACACTTTTTCTTAGCAATTTGGCCGGTTGTTGGTATTTGGTTTACTGCTTTAGGTATTTCAACTATGGCATTTAATTTAAATGGTTTTAACTTCAACCAGTCTATTGTTGATTCAGAAGGACGTGTTATTAACACTTGGGCAGATATCATTAACAGAGCTAACTTAGGTATGGAAGTTATGCACGAGCGTAATGCTCACAACTTCCCATTAGATTTAGCTTAATCTATTGGTTATTTAAAGCTTTTTTCCTTAATTGTGAATTAAGTCAAATTATATTTAGTATTAGAATTTTTAATTTATGTTTATTTTACGTCTTAAATTTAATTATTTATTGTATTATGTTACATTTTCGTTTGAAATTCCTTTGGTTTGGGACTAAGGGTATTGCTGTATCTTTAGACCAGGTCTCTTTAAATTCAAATAAAGTTTTACCATTAACAGAATATTTTTTCTGGCCTAGATCCGATGCTTGGGATGAAATGAGAATTTGTTTGAAATCAAAAACTTGGATTTCTTCAAATGATCTCGTTTTTATTTTGAATCAATTAACTGAGGTAATAAATTTTTGGCAAGAAAAAAATGATTTAAAAGCAGAGAATTCTGCTCAAATAAAAGAAAGGTTTCCAAATTGTGATTTTGTTTTCTGTGATTGAATTTATAATATAGTTTTTAACTTAAATCATCACAGATGGGAATCGAACCCATAGTTGACAGCTTAGAAAACTGTTGCCTTTCCTTTAGGCGACTGTGACGTTTTATCTAGCAATATAATACCAGTTAAATTTATTTCGCCATTTCATTTCCTAGTTTATAAGCTAATATTCCAGGTATTAAAGCTATTAGTAATATTGTTAGAACTTGAGTTGTTGTGATTTCCATCTTTGTTTTTTAATTAAATAGTTAAAATGTTATAACTTTGAATTTTTAGTAATTATAAATTGCCTTGTTTTAAAGACAATAATCCGATTACAATTGGTCCTGAAGCTACAATAAGGATTAATGATGCAAGTTGTATAATTAACTTTTTAGGTCTTTTTTATCCTTTAGTATTTAAATTTACATTTTTGTTTTTCATTATTAGGTAAAATTAAAAAATATATTTCTCACCTGTATTCATAAGTATATGTTTTTTTAATTTTTTCTATTTTTACCTGTCTTTTTATAAATTATCTGAATTTTACTGCTGCTTGCCAAACGAAAGCTAATAATAAGAAAAGAAGAGGTATTATTGGTAGGAGTTTAACTTAAGGTTTTAGTTTTTAAATTTAAATATATTTTTATTGTTTAGCTTTAGACTTGATTTATAGTTTTTAATCACATCGTCTACAAGTGGATCAAAAGGTAAGTACGCTTCTGGTAATAAACCGATAGATTTCTCAATAGTGAAAAGAAACATTTTAAACTCCAAAAAATTAAATTTTTATTTAGTACTCCCATCTATTATAATCTGAATGTAGGCCTTCTTAGCTCAGAGGTAGAGCATTGTATTTGTAATGCGATGGTCGTCGGTTCGATTCCGACAGAAGGCTTAAAGCGGATGTAGCTCAGTGGTAGAGCTTAACCTTGCCAAGGTTAATGTCGTGGGTTCGAATCCCATCATCCGCTTGTTTTATTGAAAGCGGAGTAGAGCAGTCTGGTAGCTTGCGGGGCTCATAATCCTGAGGTCAAAGGTTCAAATCCTTTCTCCGCCATTTGTAAAAAGTATTTTTAATTATTCTCTCTGATGGCTGCTTCATTTTTGCCTACTATTTTTGTTCCAATAATAGGTTTTCTTTTTCCGGCTGTAGTTTTAACTTTCTTTTTTAATTTTATTCAGAAGGAAAGTATTAACTAATATAATCTATGAATCGTGCTGGATTCGAACCAGCGTCGTATAAAACAACGGATTTACAATCCGTCCCCATGAACCACTCGGGCAACGATTCCTACCAACTAAATATAATTGTATTTGTGTTTTATTTTATGTATTAGTGAGTTTTTATGCTGATACGGAGAAGAAGGGATTCGAACCCTCGGTATTATTCATACACTCGATTAGCAATCGAGCTCTTTAGTCCACTCAGACACTTCTCCTTTTAACTGAGGTGGGAGGATTCGAACCTACGGATGACAGGGCCAAAACCCGTTGCCTTACCACTTGGCTACACCCCATAATTTTTGTCTACTAATCATAACAAAATTTTTAAATTCCTTTTATTGGGACTTGTAGAAAAGATGCTAAATTGCTTGCTTTCTTTTCTAATTCATTTAAATTTATTGGTTTTCTTATTTGTAATACTGGTATTTCTTTTTTTCCTTTTAGACAAATAAAAATAGTTTGCTTTGAGTTTAATATTGTATTATTTTTTTCTACTCTTATAGCTTCATTTAGAATGATTAATTATGAAATTAATTTTCTTTTAAACTCTACATGCTCTTCTCATTGCATAGAGCTTTATATTTTTGTTCTTATGAACTCTTTTTATTAAATTTTGCAAATAAATTTTTTCTAATGTATTTGACATAGCATATTTTTTTGTATATTTTTAATTTATTAAATTTAATTTTAGTTAAATTAGCTGAGTATAATGTTTTATTTTAAATTAATTTAATTTGCATTGTATTTCGCACTACGTCATCTATAGTATATATTAGGTTTAGATTTGTTTTTTCCCAAGGGAATTTTTTTCTATATACTGTTATATTCCCATTTCTTTTATTAAATTCATTGTATCCTTCTCCGACATTAAATTTTAGTACCACAATATAAAACTAGAATCTATATTCTGTTCACAAACTGAGTGTTATATTTTTGTATAACTCGGCTTTTATTCCTTGTTTTATCGATCTTATTACTATTTGTAATTTTAAATTTAATTGTAATCTTTTGTTCTGTTTTCTATACCAAATTTTGGTGGTAATTTATATACTTATTTTTAAGTTTCAGTTTTAATTTTTATTTACTTTTAGTATTAAGATTATTTTTCATTTCGTACTTGGTATGAACTTATTAGTAGTCCTGTTAATCCATAGAAACACATTGTTATTCCTTGTGGAAAAAAAATTATTTCTTTTGCGTTTAGTATACTAACTAAGTTAAATTTTAGATAACTTGATACTCCTACTATAAGGAATCCTAAACTACCTATAAACATTATTGTACTAATAATTATGTCATTTAATTTTCCTTCGTTTTCTATTTTTTCTATAAAAATTTTGTCATCATTTTTCATATATTTTTTATTCAATTATTTTTAAAACAACTCCTGCTCCTACAGTTCTTCCTCCTTCTCGTATTGCAAACCTCATTCCTTTCTCGATTGCTATAGGTTGTATAAGTTCGACTTGCATTTTTACTCGATCTCCTGGCATTACCATTTGAGTTGGACTTTCATCGTCAGCACGAAATGATTCTATTTTACCTGTTACGTCTGTTGTACGTACGTAGAATTGTGGTCTATATCCTTCAAAGAAAGGTGTGTGTCTTCCACCTTCTTCTTTTGTTAAAATATAAACCTGGGAATCAAATTTTACATGTGGTTTTATAGTACCTGGTTTCGCAACAACCATTCCTCTTTCTATGTCATTTTTTTGTATTCCTCTTAATAATATACCTATGTTGTCTCCTGCAAGAGCTTCGTCTAAGCTCTTTTGGAACATTTCTAATCCAGTTACAGTAGTGGATCTTGTTGGTTTTAGTCCTACTAGCTCTACTATTTCACCTACTTTTACTTTACCTCTTTCTATTCTACCTGTTGCAACTGTACCTCTTCCTGTTATTGAGAATACATCTTCCACTGCAAGTAAAAAGTCTTTTTCAATGTCTCTACTAGGTGTTGGTATATAGGAATCCACTTGATCCATTAAATCTAATATTTTGTCAACCCATTTATTTTCCCCTTTTTTTAGTTTTGGATTTTGTGTTAATGCTTCTACTGATAATAGTGCTGATCCTGATACTACTGGTATTTCGTCTCCTGGAAATTCATAATTATTTAGAGTTTCTCTTACTTCAAGTTCTACTAATTCTAATAATTCTTTGTCATTTTAAATATCTTTTATTTTTTTTTAAAAAGAACAAGTTTTTACTCATTTTTCTTAACATTTAATTTAGATTTGCTAATTTTTGTTTCTCACTCTACTTGGTCTTCTTTATTTAAGAATACAACTATGTTTGGTACGCCTACTTGTTTTGCTAATAGGATATGCTCTTTGGTTTGTGGCATTGGTCCATCGGCTCCTGAAACAACTAAAATTGCTCCATCCATTTGTGCCGCGCCTGTAATCATATTTTTAACATAGTCTGCATGTCCAGGGCAATCAACATGAGCATAATGTCTATTTGCAGTTTCATATTCAACATGTGCTGTGTTAATGGTGATACCTCTTGCTTTTTCTTCAGGTGCCGAATCAATTTCGTCGTATTTTTTTGCTTTAGAGTTTCCTGTTGCAGCTAATGTCATTGTTATAGCTGCTGTTAAAGTTGTTTTTCCATGATCAACGTGGCCAATTGTACCTATATTTACATGTGGTTTTGTTCTTTCGAATTTTTGACGTGCCATTTTCTTTATTTAAAATTTATGATTTTGGTGATTGCATTTTATTTTTTATTTAAAATTCGCAAATGCTTTATTTGTTTCTGCCATTCGATGTAATTCTTCTTTTTTCTTAACAGAATTGCCTGTGTTATTATAAGCGTCTATTATTTCATTTCCTAATTTTGTTATCATACTTTTTCCAGGTCTTTTTCTGGCTGCTTTAATTAAAAAAGTTAATGCAATGCTAGTTCCTCTTTCTTTTTTAATTTCTATTGGTACTTGATACGTAGCACCTCCAACTCTTCTGGATTTTAGTTCTACTATTGGTGTAGCATTAGTAATAGCTTTTTCTAGTATTTCTAAAGGATCTGCTTTAATAGATTCCTTAACTTTTTTAATTGATTCATATAAGATTTTTTGAGCCAAGCTCTTTTTTCCATTACAAAGTATTTTATTAATTAGCATTGACACAACTACACTATTGTAGATAGGATCCGCTACTAGTATTCTTTTTTTTGCATTTTTTCTACGAGACATAATTAATAACTTAAATATTTTAATTTTAGTTTCCTTTGTGGAATATTACTTTTACTATATTGTTATATGTTTTAATTTAGTTACTTAACTTTTTTGACTCCATATTTTGATCTAGCTTGTTTTCTGTTTTTTACACCCGCAGTATCTAAACAACCTCTTATTATGTGATATCTAACTCCAGGGAGATCTTTTACTCGTCCTCCTCTTATTAGTACTATTGAGTGCTCTTGCAAATTATGTCCAATTCCTGGTATATAAGCTGTTACTTCAAAACCTGATGATAATCTTACTCTACTTACTTTTCTTAAAGCAGAGTTTGGTTTTTTAGGTGTTGTTGTATAAACCCTTGTGCAAACGCCTTTTCTTTGTGGGCATAATTTTAGTGCAGGTGATTTACTTTTTTGTTTTGATCTTTTTCGTTGATACTTTATTAGTTGTGATATTGTAGGCATAGTTAATAATATTACATTTTAAAATTAGATTTTATTTGAAAAGTTTTATTCCATTCTATTCTTTTAAATTTTGTTTTTAATTGCAGTACCGATTATAACAATCCACGTATCTAATAAACAAAAATTTTTAGTTTATAAAAATAAATTGCGATTAATAATAAACTTATAATTATTTTTATTATGATAATTGAATCAATGCGCGGTCGTGCTGCGGTCTGTAATATTATAAAGTAATAGTCTTTTTATTATGGTTATGTCAGCTTTATAAAGTTTAAAAATATATTTTTGTCTATTATTGCTAACTTTGATAACATTTTTCTATTTAGTTCGATACTTGATTTTTTTAGGTTTCGTATTAAAGTATTGTATTTAATTGAATTTATTTTAGCGATATTATTAAGTTGCTTTATCCATAGACTTCTAATATAGTTTTTTTTCTTTTTTCTATCTCTGTATGAATTTACAAAAGAGCGCATGTTTTCTTGGTTTGCTGTTTTAAATAATGTTGAATGTGATCCTCTGTATCCCTTATTGAACCTTATTATTTTTTTGTGTCTTTTTCGTGTTACAAATCCTGTTTTAGTACGGCTCATACTTGAAGTTTTTACGATTTCATCTTTATTTTTAAATATCCCCAGATATTTTATTTTTGTTTTTTTATTTTTTTATATAATATATATACGTCGTCTGTAGTTTAATTTGAAATATATATTGTAATATGTTAGCACTTAAGATTCTCGTTTATATAACAGTAATTTTCTTTGTTTCTTTATTTATCTTTGGATTCCTTTCTAATGATCCAGGAAGAAATCCAAATGCACGTGACATGTAATTATAGTTATTTAATTAATTAATAACTTTTTACTTTCTTGTATTTGACATATAATGTGTTCGTGGGACTATAGTTCAATCGGTTAGAGCACCGCCCTGTCACGGCGGAAGTTGCGGGTTCGATTCCCGTTGGTCCCGAGTCTTTTAAAAATTATTTTTTATACTTGTATTAGTTTAGTTATTATTTATTAAGTTATTTTTAATAAAAATATGGTTGAAGCTCTTCTTTCAGGAATTATACTAGGTTTAATACCTGTTACTATAATAGGTCTTTTCTTTACGGCGTTCTTACAGTATATTAGAAGTGAAAAAGACTTCGTTATTTAGTTATATCTCTGGTCGTTTAATATTATCCGTGTAGATTGAATTGGTAGCTCAGTTGGTAGAGCACTCGGCTTTTAACCGATCGGTCCTGGGTTCGAATCCCAGCCAATTCATTTGTGAAATGTATTACACTTAAGAGCGTATAGCTAGGATAGCTCAGTTGGTAGAGCGAAGGACTGAAAATCCTTGTGTCACCAGTTCAAGTCTGGTTCTTGGCAATTTGGTAAGTGTTGGTATTTTTTATATTTTATTTTTATGACTGTTACTCCTTCACAACGTGATTCGCAGAAGGTTAGAGTCCTAGTTACTAATGATGCTAACGAGACTTCGTTTGAAAAATGGTCGAAACCTGGTCATTTTTCAAGATTGTTATCTAAAGGACCTAATACTACTACTTGGATATGGAATTTACATGCTGATGCTCATGATTTCGATAGTCATACTACTGACTTAGAAGATATTTCTAGAAAAATTTTTAGTGCTCATTTTGGTCAATTAGCAATTATTGAAATTTGGCTTAGTGGTATGTTTTTCCATGGTGCAAGATTTTCTAACTATGAAAGTTGGGTGATTGATCCTGTTAACATTAAACCTAGTGCTCAATTGATTTGGCCTGTTTTTGGACAGGAAATACTTAATGGTGATGTTGGTGGTGGTTTTCAAGGTTTGCAGATTACTTCTGGGATTTTTCATGTTTGGCGTTCTAGTGGTATTGTTTCGAACTTCCAATTATATGTAACAGCTCTAGTTGGTTTAATGTTTGCTTTATTATTATTTTTTGCTGGTTGGTTTCATTATCATAAGGCAGCACCAAAGCTAGAATGGTTTCAAAATGTTGAATCTATGTTGAACCATCATTTATCTGGTTTATTAGGTCTTGGCTGTTTATCTTGGGCAGGTCATCAAATTCATGTTTCTTTACCTATAAACAAACTTTTAGATTCTGGTGTTAATCCTTCAGATATTCCTTTTCCTCATGAATTCATATTTAATAAAGAGTTAATGGTTCAACTTTATCCTAGTTTTTCTAAAGGTTTAGCTCCTTTTTTTACATGTAATTGGGCAGAATATAGTGATTTCTTGACTTTTAATGGAGGTCTGAATCCAGTGACAGGTGGCTTATGGTTAACTGACGTTGTCCACCATCATTTGGCTTTAGCTGTTTTATTTATTTTTGCAGGACATATGTACAAGACAAATTGGGGGATTGGGCATGATATGAAAGTTATGTTAGAAGCTCATAAAGGTCCTTTAACTGGTAATGGTCATCGTGGTCTTTACGAAATTTTTACTAACTCTTGGCATGCACAACTTAGTCTTAACTTAGCGATGTTTGGTAGTTTGTCTATAATTGTTGCTCATCATATGTATGCTATGTCTCCTTATGCTTATTTATCAATTGATTATCCAACTCAACTTTCTTTATTTACTCATCATATGTGGATTGGTGGATTCTGTATAGTTGGTGCAGCTGCTCATGCTGCTATTTTCATGGTACGTGATTATGATGTAACAAGTAATTATAATAACCTTTTAGACCGTGTACTACGTCATCGTGATTCTATTATTTCTCATTTGAATTGGGCTTGTATCTTTTTAGGTTTACATAGTTTTGGGTTATATATACATAATGATACTATGTCTGCTTTAGGTCGTCCTCAGGATATGTTTTCTGATACTGCTATTCAGATTCAACCTATTTTTGCTCAATGGATACAAAATACTCATTATTATGCACCGAATTTAACAGCTTACAATGCTTCTTTTGCTACAAGTCCTACTTGGGGCGGTGATATACTTGCAATTAATAATAAGATTGCTATGATGCCGATAACTTTGGGTACTGCGGACTTTTTAGTTCACCATATCCATGCGTTTACAATACATGTTACGGTATTAATTCTATTAAAAGGAGTTTTATTTTCTCGCAGTTCTCGTTTGATTCCTGATAAAGCTAATTTAGGTTTTAGATTTCCTTGCGATGGTCCTGGGCGTGGTGGGACTTGTCAAGTTTCAGCATGGGACCATGTTTTCTTAGGTTTATTCTGGATGTATAATTCTATTTCTGTTGTTATTTTCCATTTTAGTTGGAAGATGCAATCTGATGTATGGGGTACTTTGACGTCTAATGGAGTTTCACATATTACAGGTGGTAATTTTGCTCAAAGTTCTATTACTATAAATGGTTGGTTAAGAGATTTCTTGTGGGCTCAAGCTTCGCAAGTAATTCAGTCTTATGGCTCTGCTTTATCCGCATATGGTCTTATTTTCTTGGGTGCTCATTTCGTTTGGGCATTTAGTTTGATGTTCTTATTTAGTGGACGTGGGTATTGGCAAGAACTTATTGAGTCTATTCTTTGGTCTCATAATAAGTTAAAAGTTGCTCCAAATATTCAACCACGAGCTTTAAGTATTACACAAGGTCGTGCTGTAGGTGTGGCTCATTATTTATTAGGTGGTATTGCAACTACTTGGTCTTTCTTTTTAGCGAGAATTATTTCGGTAAGTTAACTATTTTTTAGTTCTCACATTTAATGGTTCAAATGTGTTTTTGATTCTATTTTTATTAATTAATTATGTCAATAAAATTTCCAAAGTTTAGTAAGGGTTTATCTCAAGACCCCACTACTCGTCGTATTTGGTTCGGTATAGCTACTGCTCATGACTTTGAAAGTCACGATAATATGACTGAAAGTAATCTTTACAGTAAAATTTTTTCTTGTCACTTTGGTCAACTAGCTATTATTTTTCTATGGACATCTGGTAATTTATTTCACGTTGCTTGGCAAGGTAATTTTGAACAGTGGTCACTTGATCCTTTACATGTACGCCCAATTGCTCATGCAATATGGGATCCTCAGTTTGGTCAACCCGCTATTGAAGCTTTTACAAGAAGTCAATCTTTACAACCAGTTAATATTTGTTATTCGGGTGTTTATCAATGGTGGTATACTATTGGTATGCGTTCTAATATAGATCTTTTTAATGGTGCATTATTCCTTATTGTGTTGGCTTCAATTTGTTTATTTGCTGGCTGGCTACATTTACAACCAAAGTTTGGTCCTAATGTTTCTTGGTTTAAAAATGCTGAGTCTAGATTAAACCACCATTTATCTGGTCTTTTTGGTGTTAGTTCTTTAGCATGGTCTGGACATTTGATTCATGTAGCAATTCCTGAATCTCGTGGTCAACATATTCGTTGGGATAACTTTTTATCTGTTTCTCCACATCCTTTGGGACTTAATCCTTTCTTTTCAGGTAATTGGGTTTTATATTCTGATAATCCTGATTCGTTAGATCATTTATTTGGAACTTCAACGGGTGCGGGTACTGCTATATTAACTTTTCTTGGCGGTTTCCATAACCAAACTAAGAGTTTATGGCTTACAGATATTGCACACCATCATTTAGCTATTGCAGTTTTATTTATTATCGCAGGTCATATGTACCGTACTAACTTTGGTATAGGTCATAGTATAGATGATATCTTAAAGGCACATAAACCTCCTACTGGTAATTTAGGTCAAGGACATACTGGCTTGTATGAAACGTTGAATAATTCATTACATTTTCAATTAGGATTGGCTCTAGCTTGTTTAGGAGTAGTTACTTCTTTGGTTGCTCAACATATGTATTCATTGCCTTCATATGCTTTTATAGCTTATGATCATACTACTATGGCAGCTTTATATACTCATCACCAGTATATAGCTGGATTTATTATGACAGGTGCTTTTGCTCATGGCGCTATTTTCTTAGTTCGTGATTATGATTCTACTAAAAATACAAATAATGTTTTACAACGTATAATTGGACATAAAGAAGCTATTATTTCGCATTTAAGTTGGGTTTCGTTATTCTTGGGATTCCATACTTTAGGACTTTATGTTCATAATGATGTTGTACAAGCTTTTGGTAATCCAGAAAAACAGATTTTAATAGAACCTGTTTTTGCTCAGTGGATTCAATCTTCACATGGAAAAGCTATTTATGGATTCAATACGTTATTGTCTCTAGATACTAGCAATGCTGCAGTAGCAGGTCAAAATTTGTGGCTTCCATATTGGTTAAGTGCTATTAATGATCCTTTAAGTTCAGTGTTTTTACCTATTGGTCCTGGAGACTTTTTAGTTCATCATGCAATTGCTTTAGGTCTTCATACTACAACTCTTATTCTTGTTAAGGGTGCTTTAGATGCTCGTGGTTCACGATTGATGCCAGATAAAAAAGATTTTGGTTATAGTTTTCCTTGTGATGGTCCTGGTCGTGGTGGTACTTGTGACATCTCTGCTTGGGATGCTTTCTATTTGGCAGTTTTTTGGATGCTTAATACTATTGGTTGGGTTACTTTTTACTGGCATTGGAAGCATATTACGTTATGGCAAGGTAATGTTAACCAGTTTAATGAATCTTCTACTTACTTAATGGGTTGGCTTCGTGATTATTTATGGTTAAATTCATCTCAGTTGATAAATGGTTACAACCCATTTGGTATGAATAGTTTGGCTGTATGGAGTTGGATGTTCTTATTTGGTCATTTAGTTTGGGCTACTGGATTTATGTTTTTGATTTCATGGCGTGGTTATTGGCAAGAATTAATTGAAACACTTGTTTGGGCGCATGAACGTACTCCTATTACTAATGTAGTTAATTGGAAAGATAAACCTGTTGCATTATCTATTGTTCAAGCTCGTTTAGTTGGTTTAGCTCATTTTTCTGTTGGTTATATTTTTACTTATGCAGCTTTCTTAATTGCTTCTACATCAGCTAAGTTTGGATAAAAACTTATATTTCCTTTCATTTCGACAAACGTATAGAATATATTAATTTTTGTGTATAAGTTTTGATAAAATTTTTAAATAGGAGTTAAAATTATGGCAGGTTCTACAGGAGAACGTCCTTTTTCTGATATTATTACGAGTATTCGTTATTGGGTAATTCATAGTGTTACTATACCTTCGTTGTTTGTAGCAGGATGGATTTTTGTTAGTACAGGTCTTGCTTATGATATTTTTGGTACACCTCGTCCTAATGAATATTTTACAGAAAAAAGACAGGAAGTTCCTTTAATTACTGATCGTTTTAATGCTTTGGAACAATTGAATGATTTAATTTAATAATTATATGACAACAAATAAAACAATAACATATCCAATTTTTACTTTTCGTTGGTTAGCTGTTCATGCTCTAGCGATTCCAACTGTATTTTTTATAGGAGCTATTTCTGCTATGCAATTTATTCAACGATAATTTAGATAATTTGTTCATTTAAGTGAATTAAATTTATTTAAAAAATCGTTTATTTTTGAAAGAGTAACCTTTACTACTTACAAAGCATAATTGAATACTATTTCTAATTCGATTATAATTTATTTATTTTATTACATTTATATTATTATTATGGTACAACAAAATCCGAATAAACAACCAGTTGAACTTAATAGAACAAGTTTGTATTGGGGTCTTCTTTTAATTTTCGTTTTGGCTGTTTTATTTTCTAGTTACATTTTTAACTAATTAATTTTAGTTTCAATTGAATTTACAGTAAATATATAAGAAAAACTTGGAATATATTTTGTTTAGATTTTAATTTTAATTTTTATTATGTCTAATTTAGGAACTACGGGAAGAATTCCGCTTTGGTTAGTTGGAACAGTTGCAGGTCTTGCAGCTATTGCTGTTTTGGCATTGTTCTTTTATGGTGCTTATTCAGGTCTTGGCTCATCTTTGTAATTAATTGTTTAATTTACTTATTATAAGTTCTAAGACTTATATTTAAGCAGCAGGTGTGACGGAATTGGTAGACGTGCGAGATTTAGGTTCTCGTGTCTTTTGATGTGAGAGTTCGAGTCTCTCCTCCTGTATTTTTAAATAATGAAAAAATTAGTTCTAGTTTTATTAATTTATATGTTTGGTTTAATTAATCAAGAATCGGGCAAGAAGGGATTCGAACCCCTGACACCGTAGTTCGTAGCCACGTGCTCTAGTCCACTGAGCTACAAGCCCTCTCCCCAGGTAGGTTTCGAACCTACGACAAATCGGTTAACAGCCGATTGCTCTACCACTGAGCTACTAAGGAAACACATTTATAACTATCTGAGGATAAATGGATTCGAACCATTGACATTCTGCTTGTAAGGCAGACGCTCTACCAGTTGAGCTATACCCCCAGATTTATTGTAGTAATATTAACTCCTGTACCTGCTGGTATTAGATTTCCTAATATTATATTTTCTTTTAATCCTATTAACCAATCTATTCTTCCTCTTATAGCTGATTTGCTTAGTACTCTTATTGTTTCTTGAAAGCATGCTGCAGATATAAATCCATCATTAATTAATGATGCTTTTGATATCCCTAATAAAATTGGTTCATAAATCGCTTTGCTTTTTATGCATTTATTAATCTTTTCAATTTTATTAATATCTATTATTTCACCTTCTAGTGTAGAGCTATTACCACTTTGTCGGATTATTACTTTTGATGTCATTTGTCTTATTATTGTTGATATATGTTTTTCTGCTATGTTTACATCTTGTAACTGATATACTTTTTGTACTTGTTTTACTAATATCCTTTGTATTTTTTCTATGCTTTTTCTATTAGCAATTTCACTGTTGTATTTTTTTTTAAATAGTAAGAATGTTTTTTCTAGTCTTTCGTGCGGATTTCCTTTTATTTTTTGTAATCCTCTGTTCTTTTTAGTTTCTAAAATTTCTTCAACTTTTGGTAATCCTTCTATTATGTCTTTAGTTTTTTCCTTTTCGTATTTGCTTTTAAATAAAGTTCTATTTTTTTCTATAAGTTCATTATTAATTAGACCAGTTTTAGAATATTTAGGTATTACATAAGGGATACTTTTTTCAACTGTTATTTTATCTTCCATTATTTTCAATATTTGTCCATTAAAATTAGATAAAAATTTTCCTAATTTAGGTATTTTATTTTTTTGATTTAAATTAGATAAGGCATATATAACTTGGAGTTTTTCATTAGTAAGTACAACTCTTTCTTGTTTGTTAATTAATCTTATTAGTTTATAAACCTTTCTTTCTTCTTTTTTTATATTTTTTTGTCTGTTTTTTATTAGTTTACTATTCTTGTAATTTAATCTTGTTAATTTTATATTATTGTTTTTTTTATATGAAAAATATCTTTTATTTGTTCCTAATAAGTTATAATTTTTCTTTTGTTTAATTAAATTGTCATAAAATTGTTTACTATTTATGACATGTCCATTAATAATCCATAATTTCCTATGATTATATTTATCGTTTTGGAAATAACTTATTCCTGAACTGTGGCTTTTTATTTCTCGAATTTCGTTTGTTTTTCTTTTTTTTTTTCTCCACTTTGTTACTTCTGCTATTATTTGTTTCTTAAATACTTTTTTATTTGGCTTAAAAAAAATAGTTGAATGTTTTGGTAGGTAAATTTTTGATATTATTTTTTTGTTTTGCTTTACATATATTTCCTTTTCTTTAAGAATGAAAAATAGATTTTCATCGAATTTGTTTTTCATTCTTATTCCATTTTCTTTTTGATTATAAATTATTGTACCGTTATGCGGGGCAGTTATTACTTTATTTGTTTTACTAGTAAAAATACCTCCTGTGTGAAATGTTCTCATCGTTAGTTGAGTTCCTGGTTCTCCTATGGATTGTGCCGCTAATATGCCTACAGCTTCCCCTATTCTTACTAATTTATTATTCCCAAGGTTCCATCCGTAGCATAACTGACAAATTCCAATATTTAGGTTGCATGTTAATACTGATCGTACATATATATATAATTTGTGCTTAATTATTTTTTTTGCTATATATGGACAAATGTCTTGTCCTTTACATATTATATTTTTATTATTTTTATTAGTAATATTTTCGGATATTATAGAACCAATTAATTTATTTTTTAATTTTGTATAATTTTCTTTCTTTTTGACATATAATTTTATTAATAGACCTTTTTTTGTTTTACAGTCTTGTTGTTTTATTATTAAATTTTGTGCAACATATATTAGTTTCCTTGTTAAGTAACCTGAGTTAGCAGTTTTTAATGCTGTATCTATTATTCCTTTTCTTGCTCCGTAACAGGATATAAAGTATTCTTTACTTTTTAATCCTTCCTTTAAGCTTGACTTTATTGGTATGTTTATTATTTCTCCTTTTGAATCAGACATTAGTCCTCTCATACCTACTAGTTGTTTTATTTGAGCTATATTTCCTCGGGCTCCAGAAAATATCATCATGTAAACTGGGTTAAGTAAGTTTGTTTGTCTAAAGTTTTTTATGATTTCATCTTTGAGAGTATTGTTAACAAGGTTCCAAGTTTCGATTTCTTTTTGTAATAGGTTTTGTTTGGTTATTTTTCCTGCCTTATATTTTTTTTCTTTATTTTCTATAAAAGTCTTTGTATTTTTGATTAATTTACTTTTTATTTTGGGGATAATAAGGTCTTCTGGTCCTAATGATAAGCCGGATATTGTAGAATATTTAAAGCCTATAAATTTTAACTTGTTTATCAACTTTCCAGTTCTAATTGTACCATAGTTGTATATAAACCACTCTATTAGTTTTGTTATTTGTTTTTTGTCAAATGTTTTGTTACAAATTATCTCTTTCATACTTTAATTTTTAACTTTTGATATTTTAGTTCCATTATTTGATAAGAAAAATTTTTTATTCCTTTAGAGGAATAAATTCATTGTGGTGCTAAATATAAGTTTACCTGGTGTTATCCTTTTCATATCGAGGTTTATATTACGTATTACGTTAATTTAATAGAAGTCATTATTATATTAATTTTCTTTTTATTTTATATACACAAGATGTATTTTTTTGCTTTTTTGTTAGTATTTATTTTTATTATTTTGTCTTTTTTCTCTTTTATGCAAATCCATATATAAGAATGAATACTAATTTTGTTTTTTTTATATTCTATTAAACATTCTTTTTTGTTCTTGTAGTACTTTTTAAGATACATAAATTTTTAGTTCTTTAAACTTTATAAATTTATTATATATATTTATTGGTATGTTAAATTTATTAAAATTGTTTCGCATTATTTTTTTTAATAAATAAAAAATAGATGTGTTTTCACTAGTTAGGTAATAGCATCCTAAAACCATATCCTGACTTAATGTCATATTTGGTTTGCCTGTAGAAGGTAATGTACTATTACTTGTAGATAACATTAATGTTCTTGCTTCTGCTTGTGCTTTTAAAGATAATGGTATATGTATTCCCATTTGATCTCCATCGAAGTCTGCATTAAATGCAGTGCAGACTAATGGATGTAGTTTGATTATCTTACAATTTGTTAATATTGGTTTAAAAGATTGAATCCCAATTCTATGTAAGGTTGGTGCACGATTTAATAATATATTATACATTAATTTTAATTTTAATATTTGCGAGTTTAATATTAAATACTTTTTTATTTTATTTCGATATGAATTCTAATTATTTATTCTCATATTCTTAATAGTTTTGTTTATTAAATTTAATATGAATTGTGATTCTCTGGTTATTATTTTTTTGGCTTCTCTAATGTTCTTGCTTACTTTTATTTGTAATAATTTCTTAATTATAAGAGACTGAAATAATTCTTTAGTTTTAAATATATTTTTATTTTTTTATATTATAGTATAATTTTTATTATAATATTTTTTTAATATATTTTTTCTCATCTACTTCTATAGGTATTGCACATTCTGAAATTTTTAGTTTCGGTTCTACTCCTATAACTGATCTCGCAGAATAATCAACTGTTTTTCCTAGTAGGTTTTCTCTTATTCTACCTGTTTTCCCTTTTAATATTTTGGATAGTGATTTTAATGTATTTTTTAAATTAGTGTCTTTCGTTATAAACTCATAAGATTTTTTCATGTGTTTTATAATTTTTATTGTAATTCTTTATTCAAACTCTTTTTTTATTATTAATTTTCTTTTCATCATCAAATAAAGAATTAATTGTAAGTTGTAATTTTATTTTTTCTACAATTATAAATTTTTCTGAAACTTGCATTTTGTATAATTGACTTATTCTATTGTTTGTATTTATTATATTTTGATACAAGTAATTTAGATCTGAAGTGATTATTGTATTGTCTTGTAACTTTATTATTGGCCTTAGCTCTGGTGGTAATACAGGTAAAAAACGTATTGCTATCCATTCGGGCTTCGTTTTAGCTTGTATCATGTAATTGAGTAGCTTAATTCTATTAGTTAATTTTTTGTTATATTTATTAGCTATTGAATTGTTTATTTTTTTAAGTTGATAAGTTGATGTTCCATTTTAAGTTTGATAAATTTAAGTATTTGATATTTATATATAATTTTATTATCCTCTTGATAAAAATTCACACGTTTTTTTCAACTTTAATTTCTTTAATAGCGATAAGATTGCGTCTCCTCCTGTTTTTAATTCTTTCCCTTTTGTTTTTGAATTAATAATTATATAGTACTTTGCTAGTAATACTTTTTTTATATAACTTTTTTTTTTATTAAGTATTATATTAAATAATTTTAATTTTTGAATTCAATTAAAGAATTTACAGATAATATTCATTGATGAACGATTTATTGGTTAATTGTTTTATTCATATGAGAAATATAATTGGGGTTTTCTTTAAAAAACCAGCTGTGTATAGTTATAGTTGATAATTTAATAACTTGGTAAAAGTATTCCTTACTTATATCTTTAACATTATTGTAATTTCTAAGTTTATATTCATTTATTATCATAATTCTCATTATCCCATTCTATATCTTCTTATTTTTGATTCAGTTATTTGGACGTAACAATTTGGGCATATTATTATTTTATTTTTTTCTTTTTTTACGCGTATTTTTTTATAAAGTTTGCATATGCATTCATTGTTTTTTATTGGCCCAAATATTTTTTCACAAAAAATACCATTACTTATAGGTTTTAAAGATTTGTAGTCTATTGTCTCAAATAAATATGTGATTTCATTTTAAAAGTAAATATCAAAAATTAGACTTTTATTTTCGCTTTTATAAGTTCTTATAAATATACTCTTTGATTTGGTTACTTTTCCTATTAGTTCTCCATTTGGTAAGCTCCTTTCTGTCCATTTTAGAATTTTTTTAGGAGAAGTTAAATTTATTTTAAAATATTTTTTAATCATTTTATCTTGTATATTGTATAAATTCTTTGACAATAGTTATTTTTTAAAAGTGTTTTAATGTTTTTGTTTTCTTCTGTATACTTTTTTACGTTAGTTTAAAATAGTCTCTTTTGTAAATTCTCGCTGTATATTGTTATATCTAAGCATAAAGCTTGTAGTTCTAATATAAAAACTTTTATAGACTCGGGAGTATTAGGTTTAGGAAGGTTATTCCCTTTTATTAAACTATTTATTGTTTTATATTTATTAGTTAGATCATCGGATTTTAAAGTAATAACTTCTTGTAATATATATGCTGAACCATAACTTTCTAATGCCCATAGTTCCATTTCTCCAAATCGTTGTCCACCTTTTTTTGATTTGCCTTTTAGTGGTTGTTTAGTTATATAACTATAAGATCCTATTGATCTTACAGTTACTTTGTCTTTAACAAGATGAATTAATTTTAACATATATGCATATCCAACTGTTATTGGCTGTTTAAATGCTCTAGATGTTCTCCCATCAAATAACTTTGTCTTACCTAAGAAATTAGGATTTAGTATCCAGTTTTTTTTCGTTTTTTTACTTGCCTCGTATAATTTATTATATACTATTTTATTACTTGTATTTGGTCCATAAATTTCATCGAATGGGAGTAATTCGTAATTCTCTTTTAAGTATTTTCCTGCTAAGCCTAATAAACATTCAAATACTTGTCCTACATTCATCCTTGACGGTATTCCTAGAGGATTTAATATTATATCTATAGGAGTACCATCTTGCAAATAAGGCATTTCATTTACTTTAAGTATTTTTGAAACTACACCTTTGTTTCCATGTCTACCAGATATTTTGTCTCCAATTTGTATATTTCTTTTTTCTAATAAATAAATAATTATACATAATGTTTTATTGTTCATTATCTTAGTTCCAATTATCGTTCCATTGTTATTAGAAGGAAGTTTTAGTGAGGTATTTTTTATGTACTTCCTCTTAAAGATTATATTTAGTAATTTGATTTTTGTATTTGCATATTTTATCTTTTTTATTTTTCCAACTAAAATACTATTTCCTTTTACAAAGGTTCCTGATTTTATTATTCCATTTTTATTTAAATAGTTAGATTTATTATACTTCATATTAGGAATATTATTTGTTAATTTTTCATGGAACTAAATTTAAAAATTCGTTCACAAACTGTATTTAACAGTGCATGTGTTTTACAGCTTTTTAACATATTTAATTAAGATGTTCTAATTTTTAATTAGTTTTATCAAATTAATAACTCTATTTTAATTAATTAATTAGAGAAATATAATTTATCTTTAAAATTTAGTGTAATGATTCTATTAAAAGTTGACTATTTTAAAAAATTTCTCTTAGAGAATATTATTATTGATACTTACTTCTCCTGTCTCATTGTTTACTAAAAACGTTTTATATTTTTTGATATGAATAGATGTAAATACATCTTTATTTATAAGTTTTTCACTAATTACTATAGCATCTTCAAAATTATAACCTTTCCAAGGTAAATAAGCGATAAGAATATTTTTACCTAAACTCAGTTTGCTTTTATCAGTTGATGCACTTTCTGTTAATAGTTGACCTCTTTTTACCCATTCTCCTTCTTTTATTAAACTTTTTTCATAAAGATAAGTATTTTGGTTAGTTGATTTGCTTTTTTTAAATTTATAAGTTCTCTTTATGAATTTACTATAGTGAGTAACGTTTTTATTTTTCTTAATTTTTACAAGGAAAGATTTGCTTAACGTTAGTATACGGTCGATTTTATCTGCGGTTTTTATATTTTCATGTACTACTATTTTTTTACTACTACTATATTTAACTAAACCCGTTTTATAAGCTAATATATTATACTCATTATTATGAACTACAATATTCTCTATTCCAGTGGAAATTATTGGTTGTTCTTTTTTTATTAATGGTACAGCTTGTCGCTGCATATTTGATCCCATTAGCGCTCTGTTAGCATCATTATGCTCCAAAAATGGTATTAAAGAGGTTCCTAGTGATACTATTTGTAGTCGTGATGTAGGAATATAAAATATTCTCTTTTTATCTTTTATTTTTGTTAAGTTTGCTATTTCGTGTTCAGATGATAAATAGAATATACCTTTTTGTATTTTATTAATTTTATTTTTTTGTATTAGTTTATTTACATAATTAATTTTGCTATTAAAATATAAAAATATTTGTAAAATTATAATTTATAAACTTAATAAAAGTTGATATTCACACAAAAAAAGATGTTTCTATGAATCCATATTTATTTATTCTTGCCTCTTTTGCAAGTGACCATATTAATCCAGCATTTTTTCCTTCTACAGTTTCTACCGGACAAATCTTTCTATAATGCGTTTCATTTATTTCTCGTATTTGCATATTTAATTTTTGTTTAGTATTTGATATAGAAGTAACTTTGCGTTTGTGTGTTATTTCACTTAAAGGATTTATTTCTTCTATTATTTGACATAATTGATTTGAATTGAAAAAACTTCTTACAACTGAAGAAATAATACGTGTGCTTATTATTTCTCTGACAAAATTAGTTCTAGTGTTTTTTTTATTAATTTTCCCTTTCAGCTTACTAAATTTTTCCTTTATATTTTCTATTAATTCTTTTAGAGTTAATAGAATTTGATTTTCTATTATTTCTCCTACTAACTTGATTTTTTTATTTTTCAAATTATCAATATCATCTATATTACCTAATTAACAAATAGTTTGCTTTTTTTAACTTAAATTATATAAATATTATAATTTATTTTTAGTAGTATTTTATAAATTAAGAGTTATTCTCAACCGTTTTTTATATTTACCAAATAATTTGTTATACCTAATAAATCCTCAGGTTGTAATTGATTATTTTTACTAAAATTATCAATTAAATACAATTTTTTATTTAGTTTATTCCTTCCTATTTTCCCTAAATCATAGATATCTTTATTCCTAAACTTAGATATAAATAATTTAGTTATATGAATGATATAATGATAGAAATATTATTAGAAGTAAATATAAAACTTTATTAATTTAATTTTTCATTAGTTTTATAATTTAATCTCATTTTACTCTCAATTGGATTTAAAGAATTATTTTTACTTGTTGATCTTATTGATTCTATAAGGTACCTTTTTTTCTTAATACATTGAAATATTTTTTTCTGTGTTAATCCTAAAGCATTCAGAACATAAAAAGCTGATATGTTATTCCTCATTCTATCAATTTTAAAAAAAGTTTCATTTTTCTTACTTAATAGGATTTTACAACCTTTAAAAATAAATTACTGTATAAATTAATAATTCACTAACTTTCTTTTCTAATATTTTTTTTACTAATATAACCTTTTTTAATCTAATGTTTATTTTTATTGTAAGCCAACTTCCTTTAACAGGAACAAGAGTTCCAAATAAACTCTGTTCTTTATTATTTTTATAAAAAAAAACGCCTGGACTTCTAACGCATTGATTAAAAACTAATAATTAGTCTAATTTTATTAAGATTTAAACAGAAATTGCTTTATAATCAAATCTTTATGAGTTATTCATATTTACTCTCATCTATAATTCTAACATTACCATTAATAATGAAAGTTCCCTTTTTTGTTATCAATGGTATATCGCCTATTGGTATATACCTATTTTATTAAATACTGTTCAGTTTTTAAAATTTAAAACTAAAATTTAGTTAAATTAAATTAAATAAAAACGTCATATAAAAATTCTCTTTTTAAAATAATATTGTTTTTATAACGTATTAATACGTTTATAAATAAATTAGTAGAATAAGTTTTACCTCTGGCTATACATTGCTGCGATGAAAACTTTGGTTTTTTGTACCTCAAGTCAAAACTATTAAATTTCATAATAAATCCATACTTTTTAATAATTTTTATATTAGACAAAACTTTTTTAGTCAGGTTGAATTTAAATTATTAAATTCTCCTATTGAATTTATACGTGTTAATATAATAAACATATAGCTTCAGATGAATTTAAATAATAAAGTAATTAAAAGACAAAAATTAAAGCAAATAGACTAATTATATACACTATTATTTTTTCCTATTCATAAAATATATTTCTATTAAATATAATTCTGAAAATCTTTCTTCGAGATTATAATAAATATTAATTAAATTATATTGGACTTACTAAAACTAAAAAATTATATATAAAACTAATTTATAATATTACATTTTAATAACTACTATTCAATTTGCTTACAAACTCAATTGAACTAAATAATATCGAGTTTTAGATCGCACAGTCCTTTTTCTAGAAGATATTTATAACTATTGCGTTGCATTTTTAAATAGTAAGTAACTTTTATAGAATTTCTTTTAATTTTAATCAGGAAATAAATACAATCGTTAATTTTTGTATAATCAAAATCCAATTAAATCTGATAATATAATTTCTTTTTTCATAAAATAAAAATTTAACACTAGTTATAATACTACACGATTTAATTGATAAACTTATTTTTTTTTTACCATTTGTTACAATGACAATGTTATCGACGGCGATATAGCCAAGTGGTAAGGCAAAGAATTGCAAATTCTTCTATCCCCAGTTCGAATCCGGGTATCGTCTTTTCTAAAATTGATGAATTTTTTACATAAGCAACGTTTAAAATAAAATTCAACGAAAATCAGAAGGAAATAAAAATTTTAATTACAATAGTGAAATGAATTTTAGTCTTACTTCATTATTTTTGTTTAATAAATAATTTATACTTTTATATGATTAATTTAGAAGATATGTTAAATTCTAGCGTTCATTTAGGTCATCCTGTAAAACAATGGAATCCAAAAATGGCAGCTTATATATACGGCGAAAGAAACGGAATTCATTTAATTGATATTGTTCAAACGATGATATGTTTAGCAAAAACTAATGAATTTTTATTAAAATCAGCTAAAGAAAATAAGACTTTTAAAACAAACTAATGTTATTTTAAATAATAATTTATATCAAGATTAAATAATTTTAATTCCTTACTAAATTAGAAACTCAATTATCTAAATTTTCTTATTCGTTGGTACAAAAAAACAATTTAACTCGGTAATAAAGCTTATGATTTAAAATCAAAGTCAAAAAATTAATTAAAATGATATCTAAATCAATAATTATTAATTAAAAAGAAAAATCAATTTAATAGTTGTGCAGAAAGCTCAGGCTCTTTTTATATAACACAAAGATGGTTAGGAGGAACATTAACTAACTGGTTGACAATAAAAGGTTGTATAAACAAGCTTAAACTATTAGAAAAAGCTGATGATGAAAATAAACTTACAAAAAAAGAAACTCTTATTCTTAAGAAAAGAAAAAATCGTTAGAATTATTAATACCAATAAACAAGATTAAAAATTGAATATATCTTAATTAAGAATATTTATGATATTTAATTTAATAACTAGATTAGAAAGATTTTTAGCAGGTATAAAAAATATGAATAAACTACCTGATGTAGTAATATTAGTAGGTCAGATAAAAGATTTAAATGCAGTTAAAGAGTGTCTAAAATTAAAGATTCCACTAATAAGTATTTTAGATACAAATTGTGATCCAAATTTAACAGACTTAATTATCCCGGCTAATGATGATTCCGTTTCCTCTATAAGTTTAATACTAAATGATCTTTGTAATTCAATAAGTGAGAATTCAAATATAAAACAAAACTTCCAGCGTGTAATACTAAGGTAAAAAACAATTTAATAACATTTATATTTTAATATAGTTTAAATCAAAGGGAAAAATATATAATAAGAAAAATAATGTTTAAACAATTAAGTTAATTTATTAATAAGAAACATAATTAAAATGATAATTTATAGTTTATAATAAATATATGATAAATATAACAAATTTTAATTCCATTATAAGTTTGAATAAATTTATTAAATCTCAAAGCTAAGGTTAAATTAATTAAATTTAAATAAAATCAATCCCAAGAAAAATAAAATCTATGAAAGAATATTGCAAGCGTAGTTTGATTACTATCAAGTTACAATATAGGAAACTAAAGTATAAAATTCACTTTACTATTCTAAAATGTTAAATCAATTTATATGAAGTTGGTCAACATTATTATTGGTCTATTCTCTCATATCAAGTACATGGACAAGTGTTAATCAATTCTTGGATAGTAATCTTAATAATTGTAGCTATTAGTATAGCTACAACTAGAGAGTTAAAACTAATACCTGGAAGCGGACAATCTTTTATTGAATTTGTAACAGAATTTATTAGAGATATTGCAAAAAACCAAATTGGAGAAAAAGAGTATCTAAAATGGGTTCCTTATCTTGGGACAATGTTCTTATTTATATTTGTTTCAAATTGGTCTGGAGCATTAGTACCATGGAAAATTATTGAACTACCAAACGGTGAATTAGGAGCGCCAACAAATGATATGTCTGGACTAAAATTTTTAAACCATCGCTACTATAATTAAATATTGCATTAAATCATTCAATATTATGAAAAATATTTAATAAATTAATAATATCTTTGTTAAAATAAAAATCCGTGCAATTAGTAAAAAGTTTATAAACAAGTCAAAAATCTAAACTAAAACTCAATTAAATTAGAGATTGGAAAAAATAATACAATAAAAAGTAGTCTATATAAAGTTTATTTTCAAATAAAAACTTAAAAACTCATTACAAATTACAATTAAGCAGTATTTATTTAAAGATAAAAGTACTGATTTAAAAGAAGAAATAAAATAAAATTTCTATCTAACTAATACTACTGCCGGTTTAGCTGTTTTAACATCAATTTCCTATTTTTATGCTGGTATAAGTAAAAAAGGACTAGTGATTATAATAATAAAAGAAAATTTTTACTACTAATAAGAAAGTTAAATTAAAATAAAAGAAATAAATAAAATTTCCACTAAGTTACTTTTCGAAATATGTTCAACCAACACCGATTTTGCTACCAATAAATATATTAGAAGATTTTACAAAACCATTATCATTAAGCTTCCGATTATTTGGAAATATATTAGCAGATGAACTTGTTGTAGCAGTAATGTGATTAATAAAAATTAAGCATATTTAATCAATTAAATCATTCAAAATTCAATTAATAACATGTATGAATAGTAAAACTAAATCAAAACTTGTATCATTAGTTCCCCTTGTAGTACCAATACCGCTAATTTTCTTAGGACTATTTACTAGTGGTATACAAGCTCTAATATTTGCAACACTATCAGGTTCTATGTGAATCATAAAATTAATATAAAAAATACTTAATAATTAAATATTATAATAAAAATAAAAAAGAAAAAATACTTATAATATATAGGCGAGGCAATGGAAGGTCATCACTAAATTGAATCTAAATTATGAAGATAGTAATAAGAAATAATATGATGGTTAGCTATTTTAGTTTTTTTATAAACTTCAAACAAAACTTTGACAACGACAATATTAATTTTTTTTAGGAGATTATTATGAACCCAATTATTTGTGCAGCATCAGTTATAGGTGCTGGTTTAGCTATCGGTTTAGGAGCAATAGGCCCTGGTATAGGACAAGGAACAGCTTCAGGAAAGGCAATTGAAGGTTTAGCTCGACAACCAGAAGCAGAAGGTAAAATACGTGGTACTTTACTTTTATCTTTAGCGTTTATGGAAGCTTTAACTATTTATGGATTAGTAGTAGCACTAGCTATTATTTTTGCTAACCCTTTTGTATAAATCATTTGTCTTGAATTAATACTCACTGATTAAACTAAAGTAGTAATTAATAATTGTTTTCTAAAATGCAAAAACTTGGAGCAAAAAGCATGACAATAATGAATATCAATCTAATAAACTATATTTCAGAGCATGAAGGATTCGGTATCAACACTGACGTAATAGATACTAATATACTAAATCTAGCAGTCGTCATTGGAGTTTTAATATACTATGGTAGACCTTTATTAGGTGACATAATAACTAATAGGAAAACAACAATTCTGAAAAATTTAGAAGATGCAGAATCAAGGTTCCAACAAGCAGCAGAAAACTTATCTTTTGCTAAAGAACAATTACAAAAAGCAAAAATAAAATCAGAACAAATACGAAATCAAGGAATAACAATAGCAAAACAAACTGCAAATAAAATAATAACATCAGCTGAAAATGATATCAAGCGTCTAAAAGAAACAACTTTATACATAATAAAATTAGAAGAAGAAAAATGCCTAAGTGAAGTTTTTAGTAAGTTAAACGACCTTGCATTTTCAAAAGCAATTGAAAAAATAAAACAAAATCTAAATCCAAGCTTACAAAAGAAAATAGTTCTGCAAAATACAGAGAAACTATCAACTTTTAAACGCTAAAAAGTTATCATATTAAAAAGTAATTATAATAATCTACAAACATCTACTTGAAAAACAATTTTTTATTAAATAATATATGGTTAAAATTCGTCCAAATGAAATAAGTAAAATTATACGTCAACAAATAGAAAAGTACAACCAAGAAGTAAAAATCTTCAACGTTGGGACAGTACTGCAAGTTGGTGATGGAATTGCAAGAATATACGGTCTAGAAAAAGTAATGTCAGGCGAATTAGTAGAATTCGAAGAAGGAACAGTTGGCATAGCATTAAATCTAGAAGCAGATAATGTAGGTGCAGTACTAATGGGAGACGGTCTTTCATTACAAGAAGGTGCATCAGTAAAAGCAACAGGTAAAATCGCTCAAATACCAGTTGGAGAAAATTTTTTAGGCCGAGTTGTAAACGCATTAGCAAGACCTATTGATGGAAAAGGAGAAATATCAAGTAGTAAAACTCGTCTAATAGAATCACCAGCACCTGGTATTATTGCAAGACGATCAGTTTATGAACCTTTACAAACTGGACTTGTTGCTATTGACGCAATGATTCCAATTGGAAGAGGACAACGAGAATTAATTATTGGAGATAGACAAACAGGAAAAACTGCTGTTGCTACCGATACAATTCTGAATCAAAAAGGTGAAAATGTAGTTTGTGTATACGTAGCTATCGGACAAAAAGCTTCTTCCGTTGCACAAATACTTACAACCTTAGAAGAAAGAGGTGCAATGGAATACACTATAATAGTTGCAGAAAACGCAGACGCGCCTGCAACATTGCAATACTTGGCACCTTATACTGGAGCAGCATTAGCAGAGTACTTCATGTATTCTGGTCGCCATACTCTTGTAATATATGATGATTTATCAAAACAAGCTCAAGCATATCGACAGATGTCATTATTACTACGCAGACCACCAGGACGAGAAGCTTATCCGGGCGACGTTTTCTATTTACACTCCCGCTTATTAGAAAGAGCAGCTAAACTAAGTAATGAATTAGGTGAAGGAAGTATGACAGCTCTGCCTATTGTAGAAACACAAGCCGGTGATGTATCAGCTTACATACCAACAAACGTTATCTCGATAACAGATGGCCAAGTATTCCTTTCAGCTGATATTTTCAACTCAGGTATAAAACCTGCAATAAACGTTGGGATATCAGTTTCAAGAGTTGGTTCAGCAGCACAAATTAAAGCGATGAAACAAGTAGCAGGTAAATTAAAACTAGAACTAGCACAATTTGCTGAATTAGAAGCTTTTTCACAATTTGCTTCTGACCTAGATCAAGCTACACAAAATCAATTAGCACGTGGAGCACGCCTTCGTGAACTTTTAAAACAATCACAATCCTCTCCACTATCAGTAGCAGACCAAGTTGCAACAATATATACAGGTATTAACGGCTACGTAGACAGTATTGATGTTAAAGATGTACGTGATTTTCTTTCTGGACTAAGAGAATACATTAATACTACAAAACCAAACTTTAAAGAGATAATTGTTTCAACTAAAACGTTTACCAATGAAGCTGAAAATATACTAAAAGATGCAATTACGGAATACAAAAAAACATATACAAAATAAAAACCATTAGATTATAACCGTCATTTTATTTATGAATTGAGTCATTAGCAAAAAAATCTTAATTTTATCGTTCAATATTACTAATCTTAATACAGATTAATATGATAATATACTATATAAAATTCAATATCAATACAAAAGCTGTGAATAAAAAACCTTCTTAACTATTAAATTTTATAATCAAATCTTCAGTTTATAAATAAAGAAAAACTATTTAAAAAATCAGATTTCTTAGATTACAAAAATATATACTTATTAAGGAAATATATAACTATTCAAGGAAAAATACTTCCAAGACATTTAACAAAGTTAACATCAAAACAACACCGAGTATTAACAAAATCAGTATGATTAAGGACTGAATAAAACATTAATTATTATTTAAAATCTACAAATTAGAATAAAGAATTATAAATAATTAAATTATGTGAATAAAAACAAAAAAACTTAAATTTAAATGTGGTTACCTAAATTAAATTAGCTAACTGGAAAGACAAGTTAAAAACTTTATAATAAAACAATCTCGCATTCTAGGTTTATTACCTTTTATAAGTAAGGAAACTAACTAAGTTCCCTTATCAATAGTTAAAATACCAAAGCATCAGGAAAGAAACGATTTAATTCAATTAAAAAACCAGCTAATAAAGTTAACCAAATCAAACTAACAACAGGAGCTACTGATAAATATGTAGTAAAATTTTTCATAATCTAAAATTAATAAAATACAATATTCACAATATTTTTTATACAAAAAAAACTTATAGTTTGGTAGCGGGATGTAGCGCAGTTTGGTAGCGCATTGCATTTGGGATGCAAGGGTCACAGGTTCGAATCCTGTTATCCCGAAACTTGGAGAGGTGTCTGAGTGGTTTAAAGTACTGGTCTTGAAAACCAGCGTAACTAAAGTTACCGAGGGTTCAAATCCCTCCTTCTCCGATAAAATTAAAAATAAAGATAATCACATAAATTAAAAATCTAAAATTTTAAGATTATAAGGATCATTATCCTATTAAAGACTACAACTTACATTTTATAGCCAACTTTTTAAAAGCGTTTTTAAGAATAAAAAAAGGACTATGACTTAAACTAGAAGAAATACTCCAATTAATTGCTGCACTAGAATTATCAAATTTAAAGACAGCAAAGGTCAATATATACCTTAGCTATAAACGAAAAATAAAACAAAACGAATAAGCGAGAATATAATAAAAATTAAATGCACATGAAAATGACACCTTTTTAATTTCTGATGACCCTAAATTATATTCTCTTAATAAATATCGCTAAAATTTTTCAAACTTTAAACAAATTTATTAAATAACTAAATACTAAAAATCACAGTATAAAATCACAATACAACTTTAAAAATAAATTTGAGACATATATATTTTGGAACTACTTTACCAATAAAATAACTACCTTCAACGAATAAAGTATTAGGAATAAACGATATATTAGTCGAATTAATCGAATAATTTGGACCACAAACTTCTAAATATCCTCTCCATACATTATTATTAAAATCACTTTTTAATACTTTAAAATTTAAGTTTTTAATTGAAGAAAAATATTTTTCTAATGGAAAACCAAGTTGTTCAAATTCAGAAAATTCATGAACAAGTCTATATTTGGTACTAAAGGAAGGATTTAAATTTTTAACAAAAAGTAAAATATTATTAACTCGCAAACTATCTTTTAGGTTCTAATTGACAATAATAAAAGGAAAAAAAAATATATATACCTTTTTAAAGAAAATTATAAATCACAAATGTTTCTCTAACAGAAAAGAACGAATTAAATTACCAATAAACACTGACCTTCCCAAACATACCTTTTCAACTCTAAGTATTGAATAAAAAGAATTAAACCCTTTATAACTACTACTTATACTAACTTTAAAAAGCCTCATAATAATTAATTGATATTCGTTAAAGAATAAAAATAAAATAAGAAATTAATAGTAAACTAAAACAAATATAATTTTTCCAAATAAATTTTAGTACCAACGAAACCACTTAAAATTCTATATTCTTGAATTAAATTTAGAATTAACTTAATATAAAAAGCTAGCTATTCAACTAAATTCTGTATATTAAACAACAAAAAAATTTAAAACCCCAACAGTAAGAACCAACAACGTCCAAATAACCACACTCAACAAAATATTATTTTTATTGTTTGTCAATCCATCAGGAGAAGCAAAAACAACGGGAATAAATATTACCATTAAGAAAGAAAGTAAAACTAATGCTAATAAAGCTAATTGAAAACCTAAAGTAAATACGTTCATATAAATGTTATAAAAATAATTAAAAAACAAAAATACATTTAAACCAAAAAACCTCAATATCTCTACAAATTATTCAACAACAACAACTGCCCCAGCGTCCTCTAATAACTTCTTACTTTCTTCAGCTTTTTCCTTAGAAATACCTTCCAAAACTTGCTTAGGAACGCTCTCTATCAAATCTTTTGCTTCTTTCAAACCTAAAGAAGTCAAAGTACGAACCACCTTAATTACAGTAATTCGTTTTGCTGTAGGAACATCTTTAATAATTAAATTGAATTCAGTTTTTTCTTCTACAACCTTATCTTCTGGTTTAGAAGTAACAGAACCTGAATTACTAGAATCAACAGGCGATGCAAGGCGAGAAACACTTGCATCTACTCCAAATGTCTGCTCTATTTTAACTATTAATTCAGAAGCTTCCAATAAACTAATAGTTTTAAGAGTTTCAATAATCTGTTCTACCTTAGATGACATAAATACGAAATAATTAACTAAATAAAGTCTTAAAACCTCCAATATATTAAAAACCTCATTATAAAAAATCCACAAATTAGCACAACTCAATTAAATTAGAACTGAGCAGTAAATTTAAAATATCAGAAAATATATAATTATCTTTTTGAAAACTGAGGAGCTTTCCTAGCTTTTTTAAGACCATATTTCTTTCTTTCATTAGAACGAGAATCACGACTAAGGAATCCACCAGATTTTAACTTATAACAAAGCTCTTTACTAACTAACTGATAAAGGACCCTTGAAATAGCTAACTTAATAGCCTGAGCTTGACCATTTATACCACCTCCACTTGCCTTTATTACTAAATCAAATTTATTATGAACATCTAAATCCAATAATGGAGAAGTAACCGATTTTATAATAATAGTATTATTTTGAAAGTAATCATTTAAAGACTTACCATTAATGATAACACTACCATTACCAGGAAGTAAATTAACACTTGCTACAGATAATTTTCTTCTGCCAACATTCTTATAACTACTATTTTTTTCCATAAATTTAAACTAAATATAAAATTAATAAAATGAACTAAAAGCAAAAACAATTACTAAATCAAAAAAGTAAATTAAAAATTAAATCAAATTATTATTTCATTAATATGCTAATCCCATACTGCGGCTTGTTTCTGAACCTAAATAAACTCGCACACTTAAAAAGTCAGTAGGACAAGCAGATTCACAACGCTTACATCCAACGCAGTCTTCCGTTCTAGGAGAAGAGGCTATTTGACCAGCTTTACAACCATTCCAAGGAACCATTTCCAAAAATCGAGTAAAAATATTTTCTCAAAGATCCGGACAAGCTTAAAAAACATACGGCTCAAATTAAAATAAAATAAAAAGATTTGATGCAAATAAATTTAATACAATCAAATAAAACAAAAATGCAAACATAAATTAAAATTTAAATTTGAATTTAATCCTTTTTTACTTTTCAACCTGAAATAAAAAAACCTAAGTAAAATATAAAATAATAAAATAAATTACATCTAAAATTAATTAAAAACAAAAACAGATGTATCTTAAATAAGAAAGTAAGTGAATTTCATAAAATTATAGTAAAAGAACTGTAAAAGCTAAATTATATTTTCGTATAGATAATACCATCTGTAGGACAAGCACGTACACACTGAGTAAGAAAGTAGAAAAATATTCCCTTATCAAACCCTCAAAGCAATTTATAATTACAAAAGGCTTTATAAAATTATAAAGTATAAAAACTCTTACGGCAAATAAACCGTCACAACCATAAATAAAGATAATCATATAAATTCACAAGTTACACAAAAATTAAAATAATGCAAGAACTAATTGTATAAATATATATATATTAAAATATAAAATAATCATCGATAATCAATATTTAAGAAGCTCTAAAGCAACCAATGCATGTATCATAAATTTTAACAGAATGAGACATAAAAATAATAAAAAAAAAGAATTATTACAACTTAAACATCAAACGAAGAAGAAAAAATGAAGCTAGTAGCTTTCTTCGCTAAAAAAACTTTACCAATTGATAAAGCCAATAAAACTTGCTTAGAAACTTTTCGTTCCCATGACTTTCTTCTAATGTTTTTCTTAGATCGCGAAGTCTTCTTTTTTGGAACAGCCATAAAAAATTACTAAAACAATTTTAACATTAAACCGCTTACAATTAAATTAAAAAATAAAAAAATATAATTTTAATTGCTCAAATAAAAAAATCACAATTTATAAATAATTTCTTCCCAAACCTCACAAGCTTCAGAAAAAATTCAATTAGCTACAATGCCAAGGGCGTATTACCCCAAGGGTGACCTAAACAATATTAAAGACTGCAAAAAGACCTGGAATATACCAAATATGAATATTTCCAGAAACAACGGAATTAATAAGTCTTAAATACAATATATGATATATATGAACAGTATTTTTTCACATAAGCACCACAAATTAAATAAAATTCTAAAGTCCGCCAATAATAAATCAGAAATATTCAAGAACAAAAGAATATAATTTATATTATTCAAATAATAAAATTATAACTTATCAATAGTTTCGAATTCAAATTTAATTTCTTTCCAAACTTCACAAGCTGCAGCAAGTTCTGGACTCCACTTACAAGCTTCACGAATAACATCTCCACCTTCGCGTGAAAGATCACGACCTTCATTTCTAGCTTGAACACAAGCTTCAGAAGCAACTCGGTTAGCAACAGCCCCAGGAGCGTTCCCCCATGGGTGACCCAATGTACCACCACCAAATTGAAGACAAGCATCATCACCAAAAATTTCAACAAGAGCAGGCATATGCCAAACGTGAATACCTCCTGAAGCTACAGGGATAGTACCACCTAAACCACACCAGTCTTGAGTAAAATAAATACCACGTGAACGATCTTTTTCAATATAAGCATCGCGCATTAAATCAACAAATCCTAAAGTAACTTCACGTTCACCTTCTAATTTACCTACAACTGTACCTGAATGAAGGTGATCACCACCAGACATACGAAGAGTTTTAGCTAAAACACGGAAGTGAATACCATGATTTCTTTGACGGTCAATAACAGCGTGCATAGCTCTGTGAATATGAAGTAATAAACCATTATCACGGCAATACATAGATAACGAAGTGTTAGCTGTAAAACCTCCTGTCAAATAGTCATGCATCACGATCGGAACTCCGATCTGAGCAGCAAAAATCGCTCTTTTATACATTTCTTCAACATTTCCTGCTGTAGCATTTAAATAATGACCTTTGATTTCACCAGTTTCATTTTGCGCTTTATAAATAGCTTCTGCACAGAAAAGGAAACGATCACGCCAACGCATAAATGATTGTGAGTTTACGTTTTCGTCATCTTTAGTAAAGTCTAACCCACCACGCAAACACTCATAAACTGCACGACCATAGTTTTTAGCTGACAAACCTAATTTTGGTTTAATAGTACATCCAAGTAAAGGTCGTCCGTATTTGTTAAGTTTATCACGCTCAACTTGAATACCATGAGGAGGACCCCAGAAAGTTTTAACATAAGCTGGTGGAATACGTAAATCTTCTAAACGTAAAGCACGAAGAGCTTTAAAACCAAAAACGTTACCTACAATAGAAGTTAATAAGTTTGTAACAGATCCTTCTTCAAACAATTCAATTGGATAAGCAACATAAGCAATATACTGATTGCTTTCACCTGGAACAGGCTCTAAATCGTAACAACGACCTTTATATCTGTCTAGCTGAGTTAATCCATCAGTCCATACAGTAGTCCAAGTACCAGTAGAACTCTCTGCAGCAACTGCAGCTCCACATTCCTCTGCAGGAACACCTGGTTGAGGAGTCATACGGAACGCAGCTAAGATATCAGTTTCTTTAACTTGATATTCAGGAGTATAATATGTAAGGCGATAGTCTTTAACTCCAGCTTTAAAGCCAGCGCCTGTTTTAGTTTCAGTTTGAGGTGACATTTTATTTAATTAGTTCAAATTATATGCTATAAAACCAAATACCAATAACCTATAGAATTACCAACTATAGGACAACACATTGTAATATTAAAAAAGATTTGATTAAATATAATTACTGACGTTAATTATAAATTAAAAATAATGTTTCTAATTTTGAAAAACTTATATATCATATTTTAAAGACCATCGTATCATTTTACATGTACAGAAAATTTATCTAATTATAAATAAAAACAAAACAATTTTTAATACCAATAAAAATGCAGATTAAAAAAATAGAGATAATCATAAATAGAACTTAAGATTAAACTAACCAAATTATAATTTAGTTAAAAATAATTAAACTAAAATTCAAATATTAATCCATAATACACAATTCGAAGTTATTCGAATAAATCATTATACTAGCTATATACTATAAAAAAAACTTAGCTTAAAGACTTCATTTCTTCAACAACATTAAATCTAGCTCTACTTTTCTTAAAACGTAGAACTGCTTCCAACTTATCTTTACCATCAGAATTTAATAAGTTATCTAAATTTGATTTAGCTTCCAAATACGACTGTTCTGCTTGTTCATAATTAATGTCTGATCCTAATTCTGCTTCATTAACTAAAATAGTAACTTTATTATTATTTACTAAAGCGAAACCACCCATAACAGCCATAATGATCCAACGAGAATCTCCTTCAGATCGAACTTTCATTAATCCGGTATCTAAACCTGTCAATAAGGGTATATGGTCTTTTAATACCCCCATTTGCCCAGATAAAGTTGGTAATATAATTTCTTTTATATTTGTACCACGCCAAAAAGTTCGTTCAGGCAAAACAATTGAAACTTCTAAACTCATAAAGTAGTCTTTAAAAATATCGTAACGAAACTAAAAACAAGGAATTAAGACAAAGTTGCCGCTTTAGCTACTGCTTCATCCATACTTCCCACTAAATAAAAAGCTTGTTCAGGAAGATCATCTAATTCCCCACTTAAAATAAGTTTAAAACCTGTAATAGTATCTGCTAAACTTACATATTTACCAGGCGAACCTGTGAAAACCTCAGCAACGAAGAAAGGTTGAGATAAGAATCTTTCCACTTTTCTAGCTCTTGAAACAACCAATCTATCTTCCTCTGATAATTCATCTAATCCTAAAATAGCAATAATATCTTGAAGTTCTTTGTATCTTTGCAAAGTTTTCTTAACTGCTTGTGCTGTATTATAATGATTTTCCCCAACGATCCAAGGTTGCAACATAGTTGAAGTAGAATCTAAAGGATCAACAGCTGGGTAAATACCTTTTGCAGCAAGGTTTCTTGACAATACAGTTGTAGCATCCAAATGAGCAAAAGTAGTAGCAGGAGCAGGGTCAGTTAAATCATCAGCTGGAACATAAACCGCCTGTATAGAAGTAATAGAACCGTCCTTTGTAGATGTGATACGCTCTTGAAGACCACCCATTTCTGTAGCAAGAGTAGGTTGGTAACCTACGGCCGAAGGCATACGACCTAACAAAGCAGAAACCTCAGAACCAGCTTGAACAAATCGGAAAATATTATCAATAAACAATAATACGTCTTGATTGTTAACATCTCTAAAGTATTCTGCCATTGTTAAAGCAGTAAGACCAACTCGCATTCTTGCGCCAGGTGGTTCATTCATCTGTCCGTATACTAATGCAACTTTAGAATCCTTAAGGCTAGACGCATTAATAACTCCAGACTCTTTCATCTCTTGATATAAATCATTTCCTTCACGTGTTCGCTCTCCAACACCACCAAAAACAGAAACACCACCATGAGCTTTAGCGATATTGTTAATTAATTCCATAATAAGTACTGTTTTTCCAACTCCCGCACCTCCAAACAAACCAATTTTTCCACCACGACGATAAGGAGCTAATAAATCAACAACTTTTATTCCCGTTTCAAAAATGGAAAGTTTTGTATCTAAATCGATAAAAGGAGGCGCTAAACGATGTATAGGTAAAGTTTTACTATAGTCAACACTTCCCATCTGATCTACAGGCTCACCTAAAACGTTAAAAATACGTCCTAAAGTAGTTGCTCCAACTGGTACATTCAAAGCAGAACCAGTATCAACGACTTTCATACCACGTTGTAATCCATCGGTTGCACTCATAGCAATTGCTCTAACTACGTTATCACCTAAAAGTTGTTGAACCTCACAAACGACTTTAATTTTTTCACCAGAACCTGTTTTACCCTCAATAACCAATGAGTTATATATACTAGGCATTTTACCAGGAGGAAAAGAGATATCCATTACAGGACCAATAATCTGTATTATTGAACCAATATTAGAATTTGAAACTGTTGTCATATATAAAATTATAAATAATATAAAATAATAAATCAACATTTTAATATTCATTAGTTAAATAAAAAATTTTATAACGGACCAGAAATACCCTGTTTACGAATCATTAAAAAGTGAGCTAACATAAACGCAGCAGTTAAAAGCGGAAGAACAAACGTATGTAAACTATAAAAACGAGTAAGAGTAAATTGCCCGACACTCAAACTACCACGTAACAACTCAACCACAAATGATCCAATAAAAGGAATAGCTTCAGGAACACCTGTAACAATTTTTACTGCCCAATATCCAATTTGGTCCCAAGGTAAAGAATAACCAGTAACACCAAATGAAACAGTAAGACAAGCTAATATTACACCAGTAACCCAAGTTAACTCACGAGGCTTTTTAAATCCACCTGTCAAATAAACTCTACAAACATGTAAAATCATCATTAAGACCATCATGCTAGCAGACCAGCGATGCATTGAACGAATCAGCCAACCAAAGTTGACTTCATTCATAATATATTGAACAGAAAGAAAAGCTTCCGTAACAGTAGGTCTATAATAAAAAGTCATAGCAAAACCTGTAGCAACCTGAATTATAAAACAAGTAAAAGTTATACCTCCCAAACAATAAAAAATATTAACATGTGGTGGAACATACTTACTACCAATGTCATCGGCAATAGCCTGAATTTCCAAACGTTCTTCGGTGAGGTAAAAGTAACCAATCCCTCGAAAACAAAACATGAAACTTTAATTTCATAATGCTTAAAAATTACCACAAATATAGTAAATTCAACAATAGATTAACTAATTTCTAAAGTATCCTAAAGGTAATTAAGAATTATAATACCTTAAAATTCGTCCCTAATATGAAAAGATAAAAAGCATTCTTAATTAAAAGAAAAACAAAAAACTTAAAGTAACTTATAACTAAAATTAAAAATAAATAAACACAAAAGATACAAACAGTAATTAGATGCCTTTTCAATACCAAAAATAAATTAGGTTAATTATAAAATCCACAGTATAAACACCGACGTAATGATAATAATAAGGTTTTAATAAATTATAATCCTATACTGTCAAAAACTTTGCAACCCGAACCCGCTATATAAGTCATATAAAAAATAATAACTAAATTAAAATTAAATTAAAGAACGAACCGCACAACCAATCGTAAATTTTACCCATATACTTTGTAGAAAAGTCAATAAATTAGCAAAAACTATTATAAATGAAAATAAATTAAATAAAAATTTAAACTTTAAATTGTTACTAACTATAAAATCTCAAGGAATAACACTTCAAATAAAACTATAATAAAATATAAGCATAATATCTCAAATATAAAATAAATCTCACAGAAAAAATTATAAATAGCATTATACAACAGAATCAATTAAATTGATTAGAAATCTGTAAAAAAGACGTCATATAGTTTATAACATTTGTAAATTTTATATTTAAATATTATTATAAACTTGGAGAAAATAGACCAAAAGTAATATTGAAATTACCCTATGGATATAACATCATTTTTTTCAGCAATATTCATAGCAAGTGCCTTTGTTAGTGTAACCATTTTTTCTATACTAACGGGATTCGGACCAGAATCAAAAAAACTAAAAGATCCTTTCCAAGAGAATGAAAACTAAAAACAAAAAAGAACAGAAAGTAAAATAAAAATTATACATCAAATATTATGACAAATTTATCTAAAAGTAAACTATCAAATAGTCAAGGTAAAGTTACACCTTTAGGGACTTTACTTAAACCACTAAACTCTGAATATGGCAAAGTTGCACCAGGCTGGGGAACAACTGTAGTAATGGCAGTATTTATGGGACTATTCGCTATATTTTTAACTATTATTTTAGAAATATATAACTCAACATTAATTCTAGATAATGTACCGGTTAATTGGACAAACTAATAAATAAATTAAAATATATTTTAATTTTAATTGTTATTACTTCTTTATATCTAATAACGTTAACTCAAAAAAAAGCTATTCAAATCGAAAAACCGTTTACCAAGCTTTACGCGCATAATTAAAATACATAAAGCTTTTCAAGAAATTTAATTAAAAACAACTTGAGCAAGTCATAAAAAGACTTCCTGAAAAAAATTAAATAAAAATTAAATTTTGTTTAAAAAAATATGGACTTATAAACTAAAACAAAAAATAAGATAAAATAAAAATAAACTCTAAAATGGAGTCGGTTTAAGAAAACTAAATACTAAATAAGAAACTTTCAAAATTCAAAAAAAATAAGTTAAAGCTATATCTAATAATAACCATATACAAAAAAATCAAATACTTTTACAATACGAGGTGGTTCACGAAAAAAAATAGCAAAGAAAATAACACCAAGGGTACCTACTAATAAATAAGTAAAAAAATTCCTTAAAGAACTTTACATGTAACTTTAACATCACATAAAGCTCAAATAAAATTCAAAACAATTTTACCCATCAAAGACAAGTAAATTAAACATATTGTCTTACTAAAATATCTAAAGCGTTTTGTGAAGCAAAATACTTTATTTCATAATGAATGAAAACGTAAACTTAATTATTTTAATCTGTTATTCTAAAGAAATAAAGCAAAAAAGAAAGACGCTTACTTTTAAAGCTAGAATAAAATTTAAACATTAAAAAGTTCTTTTCAGAAAAATTCACAACCTCGTTTCACACAAAATGTATAAACTAATGCTTCCATAAATAAATAAATAATAACAAAATAAACTTTACACGTGTAAAAAAAATAATTAAACAGTTTGCTTTCTAGTCGTAACGTCACCTAATTTCTGGAACGCACCAAACTCAATTTGCTCTTCTAAATCAGGATCAATACCAGCAAAAACGTCACGGAAAATAGTTCTTGCACCATGCCAAATATGACCAAAGAAAAATAATAAAGCAAAAGACAAATGTCCAAAGGTAAACCAACCACGAGGACTACTTCTAAAAACTCCATCAGATTCTAAAGTTGCACGATCAAATTCAAAGATCTCACCAAGTTGAGCACGACGAGCATATTTTTTAACAGTAGAAACATCATTAAAAGTTAAACCATCTAATTCGCCACCAAAGAAACGAACAGTTACACCAACTTGTTCAATACTATATTTTGATTCTGCACGACGGAAAGGAATATCAGCACGGACAACACCATTTTGATCAATTAATAAAACAGGAAAAGTTTCAAAGAAAGTAGGCATTCTACGAACAAAAAGTTCATTTCCTTCTTTATCAGAGAAAGATGCATGTCCTAACCAGCCAACTGCTATACCATCCCCATTATCCATTGGGCCTGATCGGAATAAACCTCCTTTTGCAGGATTATTTCCAATATAATCATAAAAAGCTAACTTCTCAGGTATACTATTCCAAGCTTCTGAAGCTGAAAGTCCACTAGATAATCCTTTTTGAACACGTCTTTGTATTTCCTGTTGGAAATAATTTTGATCCCACTGATAACGTGTTGGACCAAAAAGTTCAATAGGAGTGGCTGCTGAACCATACCACATAGTACCAGCAACAACAAAAGCAGCCCAAAAAACTGCAGCAATACTACTAGAAAGAACAGTTTCAATATTACCCATACGTAATACCTTATAAAGCCTTTGTGGAGGACGAACTGTTAAATGAAATAATCCAGCAATAATACCTAAAATACCAGCTGCAATATGATGTGAAGCTATACCTCCATAATTATAAGGATCAAATCCTTCAGCGCCCCAAGACGGAGCTACTGGAGAAATACCACCACTTACTCCATAAGGATCAGATACCCAAATACCAGGTCCAAATAATCCAGTAACATGAAAAGCACCAAACCCAAAACAAAGTAAACCAGAAAGAAATAAATGAATTCCAAAAATCTTTGGTAAATCTAAAGCAGGATCACCTGTTCTTGGATCACGGAATAGTTGTAAATCCCAATAAACCCAATGCCAAATAGCTGCCAAAAATAGCAAACCAGACAATACAATGTGTGCTGCTGCTACACCTTCATAACTCCAAAAACCTGGATTAGAAAATGCTTGACCATCTACACTCCAAGCCCCCCAAGATTTTGTAACTCCTAAACGAGTCATAAAAGGTAAAACAAACATGCCCTGACGCCACATTGGATTTAAAACAAGATCAGATGGATCAAAGATAGCAAGCTCATAAAGAGCCATAGAACCAGCCCAACCTGAAACTAAAGCAGTATGCATCAAATGAACTGATATCAAACGACCAGGGTCATTCAAGACAACTGTATGTAAAATAAATAATTAAAATTTTTAAAAACTTAACAAAACTAAATAACAAATAAATATTAAACAATTTACCTTAAATACTAAATCACAACACGAAACCAAGGTAATCCCATATGTTATATAAATAAACAAAATAAAACATTTACATTCTTTACAAATTAAGCAGGCAACGTGATTCGAACACGCGACATTAGACTTGGAAGGACTACGCTCTACCAACTGAGCTATACCCGCAAAATACCCCCAGGGGAATTCGAATCCCCGTTGTTTCCGTGAAAAGGAGATGTCCTAGGCCTCTAGACGATGGGGGCAAAACTCACGTCCTGTAGGATTTGAACCTACTACATCAGGTTTTGGAAACCTACGTTCTACCAACTGAACTAAAGACGCTAGAGAATTAACCATGGCTCAAACGGGACTCGAACCTGTGACCAAGGGCTTATGAATCCCCTGCTCTACCACTGAGCTACTGAGCCCTTTTCAGTATAGCAAAACAATAAGGCGAACGACGGGAATCGAACCCGCGAATAAAGGAGTCACAGTCCTGTGCCTTACCACTTGGCTACGCCCGCCCTCTACACTGCACATACAGTGTAGCATTTTAAACAACTATGTTACCAACTAGACTTAGTAACCCCTGGCAAATCTGCAGTATAAGCCATTTCACGTAAAACATGTCTTGATAATCCAAAGAATCTATAGAATCCCCTTGGTCTACCCGTAATCATACATCTATTGTGAAAAAAGTAGAAGTATTCTCTTAAAACTACCAAAAAAACAATTTATATTCAATAGAAAAATAAATAATAATAATAATAAATCAAATTAACCTTACTGGTGAACTATTTTTCGGAAGTTTTTGTAACTTAAAAGAATTTTCTAACTTTTCTTCAAAGGTTTGAGAATAAATTAGCTCATGCTTTAAAAAATTTCTTAATAAAAAGTATTTTTTAACCAAAAATTTCCTTTTTTTTTCTCTTTCAACTAAACTTTTTTTAGACATAATAATTAAATTGATATAACAAATTTACAACGAAGGTAATAAAAGAGAACAAAAATATACTTTAATCATACGCTACAAAAAACTTAATTTTAATTTTTAAACTCAAAATGAAAAACTACTTAATGCATTTAGCTGGATTCGAACCAGCGATGTTTCATCAAGCGAGATTATGAGTCCCGTGCTATCGTCCACTCTGCCATAAATGCCATAGACAATTATAGCAGTACTCTAACCTTGACGCTGTTTATGTTTAGGCTTTAAGCAAATAACCATTAATACATTCTTCCTACGTACAAAAAAACACTTTTCACAAATTTTACGAACTGATGAGCGAACTTTCATAATAATTAATATTAAAATTAAAAAATAAACACTATATACTAATAAAATTACCAAATATAAAATAAAATTTCTCCACCTAACTTTTTAAGTTTGGCCATTTTATTAGTCATTAAACCACAAGAAGTCGATAAATCAAATAATAAAAATATCTTTAAAAGAACTGTAATAGCTATTAAACAGCATACAGCTAAACCAAATTAACATAAGGCATAACATAATAAATTATGTAAATCAAAAAGAAAGTCCTAACAAGTTTTTCCTATTAAATCGAACAAATATATAACTTAAAGTAAATTTAGAAGAGGGTTTAGCCAATCCTTTAAAACCTAATATATAACGAATCCTAAAGTCAAAAAGAGACGCATTAAAAGATATACTAATTGTAATTAAAAACTATTAAAACAACTACCATTTTAATACTTACTAAATTTAATTAGGAAATAAGCAAAAGTTTAAAATCGAAAAAACAGCAATACCAATACCACCCCAGACTTGCGGTATATTATTTGAATTAACATAAACTCTTAATCCAGGTTTACTAATCCTTTTTAAAAAAGAAATATAAGGCTTTTGCCTTACACCTTTTTTAAACTTCAAATTAACAGAAATAATATCTGAATGGAAATATTTATTCAGAATAGAATCTCCATCAACCTTTTCAAAAGAGTCAATAAAACCTTCTTCTTTTAATATTTTAATAATAGAAAAATTAATTTTTGTATATAAAACATATGTTTTTTCTAAACCAGCTATATTTGCATTCCTAATTCTAGATAACATATCTGAAATTAAATCATTTGAACTCATAATAAAAATGAATATATAAAAACAACAACTTACAAATAAAATATAAATTAATACTACCTAAAAGGAACCCCTAACTCCTTAAGAAGAAAAAGAGCTTCTTCATCTGTCTTTGCAGTTGTGACTATAACAATATCCATACCCTTAAATTTATTGATTTTATCAAATTCAATTTCAGGAAACATAGACTGATCTAAAAGACCAAAAGTGTAATTTCCTAATCCATCAAAACCGGAAGACTTAAGTCCTTGGAAATCACGAATACGAGGCAAAGCTAAATTAACAAGGCGATCAAAAAAAGAATACATTTTTTCACGTCGTAAAGTTACACACATACCGATTGGTACGTCTTCCTTAAGCTTAAAATTAGAGATTGCTTTCTTAGAACGAGTTAAATAAAGACGTTGTCCTGTAACTTGTGTTAATTCAGAAACCAAACTATCTAAAACCTTATTATTTTGACAAGATTCATCAAAACCACGATTAATAATAATCTTTTTAAGTTTAGGAACAGCATCATTAGACTTATAATTAAATTTATCAATTAGTTTTGGAACTATAAATTCCTTATAAAACGACTTTAATCTTTGCATAAAGTAAAAAAAAACAATAAATAAATAAACCATATTTATCTCATAAAACTACAGAACTTCAGGAGCAAGAGAAATTATTTTTAAGAAATTCTTCTCGCGCAACTCACGAGCAATAGGGCCAAAAACCCTAGTGCCTCTTGGAGAACCGTCAGGATTTATTATTACGGCAGCATTTTGATCAAATCTAATAAACATACCACTTTCCCTCTGTAAAGATTTAGTAGTACGTACAACTACTGCCCTTACAACATCTGATTTCTTAACAGACATATTTGGTATTGCATCTTTAGAATAAAAAATTTTCCTAATAAAAAAAAATTATGAAACTATTTTACAAATTATAAAGTTTAATCCACAATTTAACAACGCCAATTAAAACATCTCCCAAATATGCATAACGACGGTTTGATCCTAAAATATGAATACACATTACTCTTTTTGCTCCTGTATTATCGGCAACATACAAATAAGTCTGAGGTTGTATCATAAATAAATTAAATAAATTAAAAATAATAATAATAATATGTAATTAAAACTTCAATACATTAAAAATTACCTAGTCAAAATCCTAGTTAATACCGGCATTTTATAAGCAGCTATACGCAAAGCAGACTTAGACATAGAATCAGAAATACCAGACACTTCATACAAAACTTTACCAGGTTTTACTACAGCAACCCAATACTCAACATTTCCTTTTCCAGACCCCATTCTAGTTTCTGCAGCTCTAAAAGTAACTGGTTTATCCGGGAAAATACGTATCCATAACTTACCACCTTTACGAACATAACGAGTAATAACGCGGCGAAACCAATAAAATACTTTTGACACATAAATAAAAACTTTAAACGATTATATATTTTAAACACAAAATAAACATAATTATAGTCACAAAGAAGCTTCAATCTGGCGTGACGTAATCCAACCACATTCACAAGCTTGTAATTAAAGTAAATTAAAATCCTTTTAAATACCTTACAAGTACAAATAATACATAAGGCTTAAAACAAAATAGTATACTAAAAACAAATTATATAGATCAAAATTAAAATTACGTTTAGTTGATAATATAATTAAAATCGAAGGTATTATAATTCAAATATTTTTAAAAGCTTAGAATAAACTTAAAATAATTTAGAAAATTAACCTAAAAAATAATAAAAACAAACTATGCTTCTGATAAACCAATTAGGACTATACAAAATATGCTTAAAATAAAATAAACTGCTATACAATATAAATAGAACGTAGCGCACATCCATATTCACCAAAACTAACTTTATCACTAGAATATACACTATTATAATTCAAAATAAAAAAACAATTTTAACTAAAAATTTATTAAAACAGAGAGTTTAATTGAATCTAACTTTTACTATACCACGCATTTTACCTCTATGATATTTACGAAATTTCGTTCTTTTCGGACTCATCATATAAAAGCTTAAACATTAAATATAATAAATTTTTAAATAGAATCACTAAAATACAAAATGAATGTAATAAAACATATTTCCGTTGATATTTTATTTTAACTAATTTTATATCTCTAGAACTAAGAGTACGAAAAAATACTCCACAACAAAAACATTTTCCTGATTGAAACTTATATAAAAGTAAATATAAATTTTGTAAGATTTGACTACATTTTCTTAACCAAACCAAACCTAATTTATTATAATTTCTTATAAAAAATATATTCATAGAAGAAGGAATACAATAAATCTTACGAATTAAATGAGAATGCAAATTTAATAATAAACAACTACCACCGATATTGTCAAGAAAGAAAAAATTCCAAGAATTATTTAAAGAAAAAAATCTCCAATACTTTGAATAAACCCAAGTATTGGGTCTTCTTGGATGACGTTTTTTAGCCCAGTTCCAAAGTAACTTATTCACATAAACATCTAGTTGACCAAAAATATCAGTACTAAAGTCTGAACAACTATAAAGATTACACCAATCACAAATTAACGAGTTTATTCTTTTTAATATAGAGAAAAAATTAATCGAAAATGAATTCTTAATGACTAATTTTAATTTAAGTTTATGACATCGAACGTTATCTGAAGAAATACTACCACAAAATTTACCTGAATAAGACATAAAAAAATACCAACCATAAATATTAAAACCTTTGATAGAAGAAGTCAAAGTAGATAATTCAAAAGAAGAATGAACACCTTTAGATTTCAAAAAACTATTTATAGCATTAGCAGCAATCAAACTATAATTTTTATTTAAACAAAAAAAATAAATTCTGTCTTTTAAATGTAAAAACTTAATTTTACGAAAAACATATAGATGATAAAAAGAAAGAAAATTTTCTAATCCAGAAACTAAATAATTAAAAAAATGAAAAAAAATACCATCAAAATCTTCTAGAAAAAATCCATAATTTAGATATTTCCTAAAACGGTCCAAAATAAAACAAGTTTTAAAAGCAAGGTCCTTTGAAAAAACTTTTAAGTCCAAAATATTAAACTTTACAGAATTAACGAAAGAATTATTAGTTTTTGACAAAAGTCTCTGTTTTAAAAACTTAAATGTATCATGTTCAATTCTATAAGGTCGAAATGCGTAACTAATGCGACTAACAAAAACCTCAGAATACGGTAAGAAAAACAAATTAAACAATTTAGTATTAAGAGAAATATAAACATTTGAAAGTTTAAAAAACGACGAATTGCCGGATTTTTTAACAACATATAAAGAAAATAATTCCTTATATATTATTTTTTTTCTTAAGTTAAAAACAAATTGCAATTTAACGAGATCTGAAAAAAATTGATTTGCACCTATTCGATTACATTCTTTAACGACTTTTAACCTTGAAAAAAGAGAATTAACTAATAAAACTTTAAAGTATTTTACCATTTTAAACTTAAATGATACAGTAAAAAAAAAACCTTATTCTGAAAAAGTGAAACCACATTTTGAACTAAACTCCACGAAATAAATCTCCAATGCAATACTTTAAAATAAATATAAAAAGAACTATACATAATATATTATAAAAGAAATTAATACAAATAAAGTCAATTAATATATAACCAAACTTTTATTCCAAGGACTCCAAATATCGTCTGAGCTCTACAACTACAATAATCTATGTTAGCTTTCAAAGTATGAAGTGGTACTTGACCTTGTCTAATCCATTCACTTCTAGCAATTTCTGCCCCATTTAAACGACCAGAAATTTGAACTTTAATTCCTTTTACACCTGCTTTTAAAGATTTTGTTACAGCAGATTTAATAACTTTTCGAAAAGGCAACCTTTTTTCTAATTGTTTCTTAATTGATTCAGCAACTAAATAAGAACACATATCAACATCCTTCACTTCAACTACATTAAGAGATAATAAAGAAACTTTAAACTCATTAAACAATATTTTAGAAAAATTTTTATTGAAATCATCTAAAAAACTATTACTAAAAAGTGAGCCTGTTTTGGCCAAATAGACGTCTATCGTAACTAAATCCAACTTTCGTTTAATAAAAATATTAGATATAGAAACGTCATTAAACTCTTTTTGAATATATCTACGTATAAACATGTCTTGCGCCAAAAAGCTAGAATACTTTTTATTAGTAGCAAACCAGCAAGAGTTATGATCCTTAGTAATACCTATACGAAACCCTAATGGACTTACTTTCTGACCCATAATAAAAAATAATAAATGTAATCAACTGATAAAGTAATAAACTAATAACTCCTATAAACTTTTAATCTTCAAAACCAAGTTTAACATAAATATGAGAAAAGTGTTTTTTTATAGGAAAAGCACGTCCTTGAGCATGTGGGCACAACCTTTTTAAAAACGGAGCATTATCTACTCTTATTTCCTTAATAATTAATTTAGAAGATTTCGAGTTAAAAATCTGCGTGTAATTAGAAGCAGCAGAACGTAAAGCTTTTAATATTATCCCACATGCTTTATGTGGCATAAAATTCAAAATAATAATGGCTTCCTCATATGAACGACGACGAATTTGATTAACAATCCTCCTAACTTTTATAGGTGAAATTTTAACATATCGAACTCGACACACTACCTCAGATACATTATTTACTTCCATGAAAATAGAAAATACCAAAATTCATCAACAAAACTAAATATACAAACGAATTTATAAATACACTCTTAATAAATTTTAACGTTTTACTTTTTTATCGGATTTAACATGGCCTTTAAAAGTTCGAGTCTGAACAAATTCCCCCAATTTATAACCAATCATTTGGTTAGAAATCAAAACCGGAATATGTTCTCTACCATTATAAACAGCAAGAGTATGACCAACCATTATAGGCAAAATGGTAGAAGTTCTAGACCAAGTAAAAATAATAGATTTTTTACCACTTTTATTCATTTTCGTTATTTTATCAAATAAATCTTTGGATAAAAAAGGAACTTTTTTTAATGAATTTGACATAAAGATAACTAAAAAACAATGACTAAAAACATCTCAATTAAATTATTTAATCTACTAAAAATACATCGCTATATCTTTTAGATCTTCGAGTTTTTTTACCTAAAGCAGGTTTACCCCATGGAGTAACCGGTCGCAGACGGCCTACTCCTGTACGACCCTCACCCCCCCCTAAAGGATGGTCACAAGGATTCATAGCACTTCCTCTAACATGAGGCCTCTTTCCTAACCAACGATTAGATCCTGCTTTTGACTTAACAAAAGATGAAAATTCTACATTTCCAACTTGCCCAATTGTAGCCCAACAAACTTTTTGAAAAAAACGAAGTTTACCTGAAGGAAGTTGAATCATAACAGTTGACGCTTGATGAGCAATAATTTTAGCAAAGGCACCTGCAGATCTAGCAACCTGCCCCCCCCTACCTGATTGAAACTCAATATTATGAACATTTGTACCTAAAGGAATCCTTCCTAAAGGCAAAGCATTTCCTAGCTTTATTGGCACATTAAAGTTAGAAACAACTAAATCTCCAATGACTAACCCACTAACATGTAAAATATAACGTTTTTCTCCATCATCATAAACAATTAAACTGATACGAGAATTCCTATTTGGATCATATTCTATGCTAAAAACTTTAGCGAAAATAGCTAACTTATCACGTTTAAAATCAATTAAACGATATAAACGCTTATGTCCACCACCGCGATGTCTACTTGTAATAACGCCCCTACTATTTCGACCTCGGGCCGTATGAATAAAAAAAGTTAACTTTTTAACCATGATTACTTTTTGTATCCCTAATTAAAATAAAAGATAAAATAATATTCTAAATTCAAACAAATCAACAATGAAATCACACTCTGGGAAACATTTTGTTATATCAAAAAAGTCACTTATAGAACGATTACGCGTACTAGAAGTATATGGTTTATAAAAACGAATAGACATAAAAAAGCTTCATATTAAAATAAAAATCACTCAAAAAACTAAAGATTCTGAAAAAAAGGAATCGAACTTCCTTTATCTAAAGTAAGTATAACTTTTTTATAATTAGATTTATAACCAACGAACCTCCCTACTCCACGTTTTTTACACGGTAAAATAGAACTATTAACTGAAAGTACATTGACATTAAAAACTCGTTCAAACAGAGTTTTTATAATATTTTTTGTAATAGAAATATCAACTAAGAAAACGTATTTATTCTCTTTTAATAAACCCTTTGACTTATCACTAAAAACAGGATACTTAATTAAATCAAGTTCATTCATAAAAATTAAAATTCAAAACTGAACTAAAAACATCTAAAGAAAATTAATAATTAAACTCGGCGCTTTTTCTTTGGTCTACAACCATTGTATGGTATTGAAGTAATATCTCTAATAACTGTTATACCTATCGGAAAAGTCTGTATTGAACGAACAGCAGTATCTCTACCAGAACCAGCCCCACTAACATTAACTTCAACTTGTTTGACTCCTTGGTCCAATAATTTTTTCATTAAAAATTCAACAGAACTTTGAGCAGCAAAAGGAGTGCTTTTACGAGCACCTTTAAAACCACAAGTACCTGATGACGACCAAGCAATAACATTACCATTAAAATCAGTAACTGAAACAATAGTATTATTAAAAGTAGATTTAATATACAAAATCACTCTAAGCATCTTTCTTTTCAAAAACTTAGAGGTAATTAATTTTTTTTGTTTTAAAACCATAAATTAAAATAAAATAAACTCAATCAAAAATAGAATACTATATAATAAAACCTTAAATTCTAAGTGAATAATATTCTACAACTAAAAGTTCGTTAATAATTAAATTTAAAGATATTAAGTTAACATCTGATACAACTTTAGCTTCAAACTTATTAGAGTTAAATGAAAGATGACTAGGAATTAAAATATCCTTTTTAGATTCTATATTTCTTTTAACTAAATTACGAGAAGTATCAGAATTTTTAATTTGCAAAAGATTACCAGGTTTACAAGAAAAACTTGGTATATTAACCAATAAGCCATCTACAAAAATATGTCCATGAACAATAAGTTGCCTAGCAGAAACGATAGTAGGACAAATTCCCAAACGATATATAATATTGTCAAGTCTCATTTCCAAAAGACTTAAAAGTTCTTTTCCTGAAGAGCCTTTTCTCTTTCTAGCTTTCTTAAGGTAATTAAAAAGTTGTCTTTCACTAATACCATAATAGAAGCGAAGTTTTTGCTTTTCTTTTAAACGAACCTTGTATTGCGAAGACTTCTTATTAGTAATAGAACCATGTTGACCAGGAGGATTTAATTTATTTGAAATTTTATTGGTAAATCCATCAAGTTTCCCTAAACGACGAACTATCCTTAATTTGCTACCTCTATATCGTGACATAAAACAATTTAGTAAAATTTTAGAATTAGACTTATCGGCAATATAATAATCAAAAAATGTCATGGCACATAGATTTAAATTCCCATAGGGCTACCCCTAAAGTACAAAAGATCTAACTAACCAATCAAGCCTAAGTTCGGAATGGATTTAGGTGATTTTAAAAGGTTAAAATAACTGCACCACAATCTATAAAGAACCAAAGTGATTCAATACAGCTGAAAAAAATTTGTTAAAAAGATGAAACTCTCGATTTATTAGTATATCTTAGCTTATGTGATTACTCAACATTATACCGGATACCTATTAACGATTAATCTGATCGTAATCTTATAATAAGGAGTACTCATCTTAAGGTGGGCTTCCTGCTTATATGCTTTCAGCAGTTATCCACTTCACACATAGCTACCCAGCATTTCCTGTTGGCACAAGAACTGGCACACCATTGGTGTGTCCTTTTCGGTCCTCTCGTACTAGAAAAAGTTCCTTTCAATACTCCAACGCTTACACCGGATATGGACCGAACTGTCTCTCGACGTTCTGAACCCAGCTCACGTACCGCTTTCATGGGCGAACAGCCCAACCCTTGGAACGTACTACCGCTCCAGGTTGCGATGAGCCGACATCGAGGTGCCAAACCTCCCCGTCGATGTGAACTCTTGGGGGAGATCAGCCTGTTATCCCTAGAGTAACTTTTATCTGTTGAGCGACGTCCTTCCCATTAAGTAACGTCGGATCACTAAGACCGACTTTCGTCACTGCTTGACTTATAAGTCTAACAGTTAAGCTTTCTTATGTCTTTGCACTCCAAAACTAATTTCCGACCAGTTTGAGAAAACCTTTGTACGCCTCCGTTACCTTTTAGGAGGCTACCGCCCCAGTAAAACTGCCCATCTGAAATGGTCAAACGTCCATATAATGAAACGTAATTAGATTTTTAACTTTTCTAGAGTGGTATCTCACTGATGGCTCACGATTCTCCGAAAAAAATCGATCGAAGCCTCCCACCTATTCTGCGCAAGAAAAGTCGAAAATCAATTTCAAACTACAGTAAAGCTTCATAGGGTCTTTCTGTCCAAGTGTAAGTTAACCGCATCTTCACAGTTAATTCTATTTCACCGAGTCCCTTTTTGAGACAGTATCCAGATCGTTACGCCTTTCGTGCAGGTCGGAACTTACCCGACAAGGAATTTCGCTACCTTAGGACAGTTATAGTTACTGCCGCCGTTCACCGGGGCTTAAGTCACGAGCTTTGCTAAAAGCTAACAAGTTTCCTTCACCTTCCGGCACTGGGCAGGCGTCAGCCCCCATACATAGTTTTTCAACTTTGCGGAGACCTGTGTTTTTGATAAACAGTCGCCTGGATCTGATCGCTGCAACCCTGGTATAAACCAGGGCACCTTTTCTCCCGAAGTTACAAGGCCATTTTGCCGAGTTCCTTAAAAAGGGTTATCTCGCTCTCCTTAGTATACTCTACCCACCAACCTGTGTCAGTTTAAAATACAGGTGCATCCTGATTAAATGAAATTATTAGGGCTTTTCTAGGAAACATGACTCAGGTTATTTCTTTACCTTAGTAAAAAAATATTCGCTTCTCAGCTCAAAACAGACTCCCTGCTTCTCAACACCTTGAAAACTTAAACCAAACACCAACTGTTGGCTAACCCTAACCGTTTTCGTCACCCTTAACCAAACCAGTTGCAGTACAGGAATATTAACCTGTTTCCCATCAACTACGCTGGTAAGCCTCGTTTTAGGACCTGACTAACCCTTTGCGGACGAACCTTGCAAAGGAAATTTTTGGCTTTCGGAGCACTGGATTCCCACCAGTGTTTTCGTTACTTAAGCCGACATTCTCACTTCTGTTAAGTCCATAAAGGTTTCCACCATTACTTCAAGCCAAACAGAACGCTCTCCTACCGTAAAACTCACAGCTTCGGCAAAATGCTTAGTCCCATACATTATCGGCGCAAATGGACTTGATCAGTAAGCTATTACGCACTTTTTAAAGGAAATTGGCTGCTTCTAAGCAAACCTCCTGATTGTCTACGTCCATTTACATCCTTTGTCACTTAGCAAATATTTAGGGGCCTTAACTGGTGATCTGGGCTGTTTCCCTTTTGACTATGAAGCTTATCCCCCACAGTCTCACTGACCAATTGAAAAACATTGTACAGTATTCTTAGTTTGCTACAACTCGGTACTACTTTCGCAGCCCTCATCGAAACAGTGCTTTACCACTGAACAGATCGTAATTGATCGCTGCGCCTCAACGCATTTCGGAGAGATCCAGCTAGCTCCGAGTTCGACTAGAATTTCTCCACTAACTAAAACTCATCTCCCAATTTTTCAACATTGGTGAGTTCGGGCCTCCACTTAGTTTTACCTAAGCTTCACCCTGGTCTTAGTTAGATCACTCGGTTTCGGGTCTATAAACAATGACAAAACGCTCTATTAAAACTCGCTTTCGCTAAGGCTCCAAATTTAAATTTTAACCATGCCAATGCCTATAAGTCGCCGGCTCATTCTTCAACAGGCACACAGTTAAGCTTAAAAGCTTTTCTATTGCATGTGAACTTATGCTTTCATTTTCTATTTCACTCCCTTCTCAAGGTTCTATTTCACCTTTCCCTCGCGGTACTTGTTCACTATCGGTAACTCAATAATATTTAGCCTTACGAGATGGTCCTCGCTGATTCACACAGAATTCCACGTGCTCTATGCTACTCGGGAAAATCAAAATACTCAAAGTAAGAAAACTACAGGACTTCCAACCTTTTCTTGTTTTGCTTTCAACAAATTCATATTCTAAATTTGAATAAGTAAAGATTCCCACTACCCCTATAAAGGTTTAGGCTCTTTTCCTTTAACTCGCCGCTAATAAGAAAATCGCTATTGCTTTCTTTTCCTCTGGCTACTAAGATGTTTCAGTTCACCAGGTTAACTACATTCCACATATAAATTCTATGGAAGTTCAACAGGTTGCCCCATTCGGGAACCTTCGGATCAAAACTTGTTTCTAGTTCCCCGAAGAATATCGCTAGTAACTACGCCCTTCATCGTCACTGAGTTCCAAGGAATCCAACATAAGCTCATAAATATTTAACCTAAATAACAAATTAAAAAAGTATTTGTAGGGATTGGAGATAAGCGGAATCGAACCGCTAACCTCTGCTGTGCAAAAGCAGCGCTCCACCAATTGAGCTATACCCCCAAAACCAACGAAACTACAGGGCCATGATGGACTTGAACCATCGACCTCACCCTTATCAAGGGCACGCTCTAAACCAACTGAGCTAATAGCCCTGTAATTAGAATATAATAAAAAACTATTAATAAAGGAGTTGTTCCAGCCGCACCTTCCAGTACGGCTACCTTGTTACGACTTCACCCCAGTTACTAACCCAACCTTAGTAATTTTCAACATTAGAGAAAACCACTTAAGATATGACCAACTTCCATGGTGTGACGGGCGGTGTGTACAAGGCCCGAGAACGTATTCACCGTCGTATATCTGACCGACGATTACTAGCGATTCCAGCTTCATGTAGCCGAGTTTCAGGCTACAATCCGAACTAGGACTAATTTTAAGAGATTAGCTTATCCTCACGAATTTGCAACTCGTTGTATTAGCCATTGTAGCACGTGTGTAGCCCAGGACATAAGGGGCATGCTGACTTGACCTCATCCTCACCTTCCTCCAATTTATCACTGGCAGTATCTCTAGAAAAGTAACTAGAAAAAAGGGTTGCGCTCGTTGCGGGACTTAACCCAACATCTCACGACACGAGCTGACGACAGCCATGCACCACCTGTTATTGGACCTAAAATAGGAATCTTCCTTTCAGAAGAATAACCAACCTGTCAAGTCCTGGTAAGGTTTTCGTGTATCATCGAATTAAACCACATGCTCCACCGCTTGTGCGGGCCCCCGTCAATTCCTTTGAGTTTCACTTTTGCAAGCGTACTCCCCAGGCGGAATACTTAACGCGTTAGCTACAGCAATACAAAAATATCACTTAGTATTCATCGTTTACGGCTAGGACTACCGGGGTATCTAATCCCGTTTGCTCCCCTAGCTTTCGTTCCTCAATTTCAGTAACAACCCAGTAAAGTGCTTTCGCCATAGGTGTTCTTTCCAATATCTACGCATTTCACCGCTACACTGGAAATTCCCTTTACCTCTATTGTACTAAAGTCATTTAGTTTTTAATGCATTGTCAAGGTTAAGCCTTGGAATTTAACATTAAACTTAAATAACCATCTACGAACGCTTTACGCCCAATAAATCCGGATAACGCTTGCATCCCCCGTATTACCGCGGCTGCTGGCACGAAGTTAGCCGATGCTTATTCCTGAAATACTGTCAGAATTTCCTCAATCAGAAAAGGAGTTTACAACCCTAAAGCATTCATCCTCCACGCGGTATTGCTTGGTCAAGCTTTCGCTCATTGCCAAATATTCCCCACTGCTGCCTCCCGTAGGAGTCTGTTCCGTTCTAAATTCCAGTGTGGCTGTTCATCTTCTCAGACCAGCTACTGATCAAAGCCTTGGTAAGCTATTACCCTACCAACTAGCTAATCAGACGCAAGCTCGTGCTTAGGCGGAAAAACCTTTAACTTTAATAGCATTATGAGGAATTAACAAACGTTTCCATTTGATATACCTCACCTAAGCGTTGATAACTCACGCGTTACTCACCCGTCCGCCACTATCCAAAGGATCGTTCGACTTGCATGTGTTAGGCATACCGCCAGCGTTCATCCTGAGCCAGGATCAAACTCTTCAAACATTTTAAATTAAATTCCAAAAGGAAAGTATCGAACCAATGATGCATTGTGCAATTTCTTTATTCTACCATAGGTATTAACTACCGTCAGAGTTAGTAT